GCCCCTTGTTCGTTTGTCGTTGGGGATTCATTGCTCGTTCTGCAGTTATTGTTTTGTCTATCTAAGAAATTCTTACTCTCTGAATTGGTGTTGGAGTTGGCCGTTCTTGGAATCGTTTGAAATGAAAAAGGCAGGCTATAACTATAACAGGGTCGGTCCCACTCGCTTCAAGGGCCAAACAAGTCGTGGGCTTTGCGATAGCATAGGTAGTCGTACATTGCCGTATGTTGTCTGGGCTTTGCTTTTTCTTTGGTTCTCTATGGGCTTATTGATTCTCTACAGAATGGATGGGACCGCTCGACTCATGGAATGACCAAGTCTTTGAATGTTTGACTCGAATAGACAGCTGGGTTTGGACGGAATTCTCCCTCGATAGATCCACCACGGATGAGAGGGAGCAAATCCTAATTTTAATGAATAAAATCCGCGCGCAATACCCACAGGGTTCAATAACCCCTGCTCAAGCGAAGGATAGATTATATCTCGAATTCCACTCTTTCCTCGAAGAAAGAGGAAAAGAAACCCTGGGGTTAAGAAAAACGAGTTGGCCTTTGCACTAATTGATTTCTAGGTGAGGGTAGGTTCGTTGCTAATCTGTCTATTTACAACATAAGGGACTTTCGGAAGTTGAACCGGGACACACCTCTGCGCGCCTTGGCCAGGCTAACAGGTTCTTGGTGCCAAAAAGTGAGGGAGAGACTAATTGATCTCATTAGTTCTGGGATTGAGCCGCGGGTTGTAGTCGGCCCGATGGACTTGCAGATGCTGGCGGAAACCCCAGCAAAGAGTAACTTACCGAGAAGGTCAGTGAGGTTCCAACTGTTTTTGAAATTAGGGATCTTTCTTCAAGTTCACTATGGTTGGAAGAAGACAGGTGGGAGTGAGCCGAGCGAGAGCAAAGCAAGTTCCAGTGGTGGGCTGTCGGTCTGGTCCCATTTTATACATAGTAAGAAGAGTAGCAATGCTTTAGGTAAAGCCATAACTCTGCCCTAAGCATTGAGCTTACGCGAACCAAGCTGCGAAAAAGGTAGCCGAACTAAAGTGCTAGCGTAGAAGAGGGGTCATTCGCTTCAACAGATGAATCCGTCCCTGCTGCGTCGAAAGGGGTGGGGAAATCACCAGACTTGCTAAGCTGGCACCAAAGGATATTCTCAATATGCCTGCTCTATCTCATAAGTACTCTTATTAAGCTGTAGTGCTTGAAGCTCTTTCCATACTCATTTCTCCCAGGGTAACTCGCTTTTTAAAGAGAAAGAGGGGAAAGGATAAAAAAGTATATCCGAACTGTCATCTATCTCAGACTATAAAACCATACATACGCCTAGTGGAAGCTACTGACCAAGACAATATCTATCGCGTTTCGACTCCTTTCATTTCCAGCCATAAAAAGCTCAGCCCTAGTTGTGGAATGTAGTTAGTAAGTCAAGTCAAATCAAAGGTAAGTTCGATTTATCTGCCTGCCCCATTTTTTCCATTGAATTCTTCGGCCTTCATACTAGAATAATAAGTGACGGGGCGGCCTTCTTCGTTTCCCGAGTCAAAGACTGGAATTCCTGGATGGAGAATCTGCCTCAATACAACGTGAGCTACTATGCCCAATGGGGACTTCCCCTGCTCTATCAAAGAGGTTTTCCACTAGCACACGACCAACTATCTTTTCAGACTGTATCGCCGTTTATCTTCCTCCGGCCACGAAAGGGATTTTTGCTTTTGGTGAAAAGAGTATTCCTTGGAAGCAGTATCGTAACTGCTCTATTGCGACGACAGAGAAGAGAGGTATTTTGGTGTCCCCACGACTTATATACGTTACGAATTAAGTAGTTGCATCGAAACTCCTTTTCCTTCCGGACGGTTCCTCCTTCAAAAGAAATGCATCCTTAAGCTCTTTCAACGTTAGAACTATAAGGCTTTGACTATTTTAATTCGACATCAGTAAGTTGGACCAACCTTGAGGAAAGAGAGTAGCTTAAAGGAAAGGATGGAAATATTAACGTATCAATGGATGGAAACAGATACAACCTTCAAGCCAAGCAAAGAAAAACAAGCAGTTAGCCGTATCTGGAATGGTGTCCACTTACAAAGAAAGAGATCTAGATCTGGAAATATTCTCATCTCACAACTCCTTAAAGGATACCCCCGACCCTGATATGGAGATAGTAGTAGCACACACAGTCGAGTTCTCTTTTCCTTTCGAGTAAGCAGCACCGAGCCATACCTAAGATATGAGAGGCTAGATGACCTTGGTTCTTACCTCAACTGGGAGAATATGATATCTTCTGATTCTGGCATCCGAGTAGAGTAGTAAAGTCCTATACCGCAAGACCTGGGCAGCATATAACCATAGCTTTCCAATCCTGCTTCCTAGCTTGAGGTGAGGAGAGGATGTTATGTTTTCTACGATATATTTCTTCCCTTGCCCCGTGCAGATATGGAAGCCAAAAATGGTATATCCTTGGCGGTTTATTTCTCACTTTGTAGTGGTAACGGGTTCATTCTTCGCGGAGATGAGCAGAAGAGATTCTCCGTTGAGACAAAGTTCTTTATTTCTGGCCCTCCGCTGGCGGTGAATCAAGGATCTATCCAGGATAGAGCTGCATTTTCTTCCAAAAACACAAGCGCAGCAAGTGAAAACTCTCCTAATCCTAATTTCTAACTAAAACTACTTCTTCCTTCTTCAAAAGATAGGAGAAATGACAAGCTAAGAGAAGTATTGGTACAAGTATCGGTAATGCTAGCCTGTAGTGGGATTGCTTCCTTCGAATAAGAATAAGGGATGCGGTATCAACTCTAATGACTCCTATCTTTTGAAAACCAACTAACTCCCAAATTCCTGTTCCTCTTCATTCTCGTAAAAGAGAGGATGGATTGAGATAAAGTCTATCTCATATAGCTGTCAAAGTAGTACTTGCTATTTTAGCTTGGGAAAGTGGATTTCTTTTTGAAAAATGTTTGTCTCATATAGCTGGAAAATGACTCAAGCCTATTTTCCCTCTATAGACAGGGAGAAGAGAAGAAAAAGTCTATCTCCCCTAGTGGGAAAACCACTGAACCCTATTTTCGCTTGGGCGGCAGGCTCGATTGACAAAAAAGTGTATCTCACCTAGTGGCAAAAGTAGTACTTTTGACCTATCAACTCAGCTACTTCCCTAATCCTTTCCTTGACTTGACTGGAATTTACGTAGATGAGCGATGCGTTTTAGTAAGATCTTCTGAGATGAGAATCGACTGCTTTCCTGATGAAGTGAGGGTATAGGGAAGTATATGCACAGCACACATACAGAGATCCCTGAAACCAAGTAGATGACAACAAAAAGAAGTCCCTGAAAGCAAGGAAGACTTAACCTACATGGCCAACAACACTTCCTCCTGAATAAATGTCAGCTCTAACTTCTTCTGAGGGGAGCAAGTGAAAAAGCGCAAGTACAGATTCGTAGGTTCAGCTTTAAGCAAAGTGCTCTCATTTATGTGTTTTGCATTGTGAAATGAGTCCTACTTCCCGTTCCTAATTCCTCTTTTAGAAGAGATGTAGCTTGCCTTTAGTGGCTGGTTCCATCATTTTGGGGCAGCATAAGATTTGAAAGATGGACTCCCTTTTTTTCTCGAAGGTTGATTCCTTGCGGAGAACGATAATAGCCTGCCTCACTCAGAAATGGCATACATATAAAGGTGAAGCTTCCTCCGAAAAGAGTTCTTATCGTGGGTGCGGGTCTGTGTTCCCATGGTTGCTTGGTTGAAATAGTCTCTTTGCTTTTCAGCCGGTTCTCATCTAGCCAGTTCGTTATTCATTTCTATATGATCAATGGAGAAGGTCGGTATCCTTCTTCCTAGCTTGATTGGTCTGGCATCGGCCCTGATTTGATTTCGGTAAGGGATAGGTATAGGCAAGGGAAAGGTTTCTTCCGGGCGGCTTACCACTTGATTGATCCATATGTTCCAGGAACTTCGACTTGGCCGGAGGATCCGATTTCTTTTGAAAAAACTTAGTCTCAATGGGAAAATCGTCCATTATCGCTTTTTCCCTCGTACGAGTCAATTTCAAATGAAAAACTTGATGCTCACTATACGGCAAATGTTCATTCTCGCTTTTTCCCTCTAGAGAGTCGATTGACAATTCAAATTCTTTATCTCGCTATACGGCGAAAGTCCATTTTTTTGGCATGAAATCATCCCATTTCGCTAATAAAAAAGGCTTGAGGACGAAAATCCCGGGATTCCATACTTGATTCTTTTCTTCAGACTCTCGTACGAGGGAAAATCTGGTTGATAGCGAAAATCACGGGAAAACGGACTAGGCGGAGGTGGGAACTCTACTTTACTTTAATGGGAACTCATTATAGGAAGGATTGGTAGGAAGCAAGTCCATATTGGTACCAGTCTTGTTGCGATGAATGGGATCAGGATCAGTCAAGAGAGAGTTCTCTTCTAGCGAGTGCCGGTAGTGAGAAGCCTGTAAGCCAGCTCTATCTCAGAAGTTAGCTCCGTAGACACCCGGGGAATTCGATTTTTGTTGTGATAGTGGGAATAGGCCCTGATCAAATAAATACATATATAGGGGCAGGCCCGAGTCGATCAATGAGGATCAGTAGCGTGTCCATAATCCAAGAATTTTTCTGTGCCAGCTTAGCTTAGAACCCGCATAAAGATGAGCCTTAACAGTGTGCTTGCTATTGAATATGGAAATGAAATGAACAGTCTCGAGTGTGGGTCGTGAACGAACCCTGTAACGTATCCAATCCAATGACAAAAAAAGAATAAATGGGTCTGTGACTACTTGACTTTGTTTCACTTCCAGTTTTGAATGGAATCGATGCCATCCTGTCCTTTCAATGCTATGAGGCTGATGGTGGGACGAGCACTAGCAAATGGAGATTTCTCGGGCCAATCCAAGAACTGCTTGCTGACTTTGAGTTTCCGATGAGCAACTCACTCCTATAAAGAGTTCCCAATTTCCATACTTATATAGGCGATAGCGCACCGAGCGCGGATCTATCTTAGGTAGAGGAATATGAAAGTCCGGAATATGAATCATGCCACTGTCTGTCTACGTCTACTAGACCCGCACCTACTATTCTTGAGTCAAGAGAAACCTTAGAACGGCACTCCAGAAAGAGAGATACTAATAGTAAATATCCAGATCCAGATCTACTTCCGAGCGAGCAAATAGTCACCATAAGGTTCCAATAGAAGAGATGGCTGATTTCTTGCATACCATAGTAGATAGCCCGGCACCCCAAAAGAAGGACAGTGGGATTTTGTAAGAACCATTAGATGGCAGTAGGAGTCTTCCACAATCTTCAAGATCAGCTAGGCCAGTCAAGGCAAGCAAGGAAACTCTATTCGAAATTAGATACCCCGCCTTTCAAGCAAGAAGACTAACCCCTCAACCTATGCAGAGGAAACTGTCTTGAAAGCAGACTGGCCACCCGAAGTCAGAAACCCCTTGTTTTTGGATGATAGGAGATTTTCCGTTGATAGCCAGGGAGAAGAGAAGATCCATTTCCATATGTCATTGCGAGTCCACTATGAGAACTAAGATCGGGAACTACCACTCAAGGTGAGCCCTTAGAAAGCCAGATTTGTGGAGAACGCGAACATGCGCGGGAGACTGAACACACCGTTTATCTCTCTGGCACACCTTTCAATGAATTCCGTGCTACCTTACCGTCTCTAGTACGAGATTCTGGAGCACATCATTCTTTCATGCTAGCCCAGCGGCTATGCTCAACTTGATATCATTTGATACCGTCACTCCTACTTGCTGGAAATACTTGTTCTTGAGACACCTATCTTTCTTTTTTCATGAAATAGCTCAGCTCTGGCACCATGGAAGTGAGTTCTGGCATGATTGCTAGCACGAATGCTTTAGGGATAAAAGCGCTCTAAGCTCTACTTGATAGTCTGGGGTAAAGGCATAGAGATCACTAGAAGTAAGTTCCGGGCCAACCCTACATAGTTCTTCTATCTGCTTCGAGAAGAGGAGATGCTTTCATAATCATAATTAGTAAGGGAAAATCTGGTATTCATCCATGTACGAGATGAAGGAACGCAGCACACTTCCTTCTAGGTCGCGGGCCATAGGCCTTAAGAGAACTAAACTAGTCGAAATCATGAATAGCACAGGCACCCAGATATTTTTTGATTCCTCACAGTGACTCTTTTCTTTCTGGAATCATTAAATAGCTCTGGCAACCCGGGAAGGCCATCCCAACAAGTGGGAAAACGAACCTTGTAGGTGGGGTTTCATGGAAACAAAAGGATTCTAATCCGTTATGGAATATGCATCCTGTCCCGTATTGGAAGTAGAATGAAGTGAGTGGAAGGGTATCATTTCTGTTGGAACAGTATCTAATCCAATGAGGAACTACGCCATGTGACGAATAAAATAACTTTGGAGCTGAGCAAAGCTAAGGATGAATGCAATGCAATCCTGAATCCAATGAGGAACTACGCCATGTGACGAATAAAATAACTTTGGAGTGGAGCTATTGATTATTGAGGGGAGGTGAATTCCTTCTACCTATCTGAGGATTCGGCATAGACTTTTGATTGGACTGTACGAAGATCTGTCTTGTTTCGCGATGCGAGGAAGAAAGCTGCTCCGCTCTGAGAGGTAGAAGAATAATCCGTTCTCGAGTCAGGGAAGCACGGCATGGACAAGGAAGTCAAATCCCACGAACTTGGCACTGTATCTCTACCTATGTAGATTTATTTGGAATAGTTCGATAACCAAGGAGCACATACCCTTGTGGGTGAGATTGGAACTCATATCCTACCACCTCTCTACTCGTATTATTGGATTGGCCTGGGCCTAGAGCTGTAGAATCAGTAGTAGCCCGTGGGGAATCAGCGGTAAGCAGAACTTGATTTGAACGGGGCCCACTAGACTTCTCTATTTCATGATTTCATGTTATAGCGCGGGCTTCCATCCCTTTTGGAAGAACCAACTGGGGACGGAACGTAAAGGCTCACTCATCTAGATCCGGCACATCACAATCCATGGCTAGGGCTAGATGATCACCGGCATCATCAACAATAACAGCATGACCCGGCTGGCATAGGGTTCGGCTTATCTGTCTTCTATCGCTCTACGAGAAGGCTCTATCGCTTCATCCTTTTCAGGATCTACCAATGGCAGTATTCGGTGATCTGGCCTGTCCTTTGAGAACAGTGACTGGAAGGATGTCCTACCGCTTAGGAGTCAAGTATCGGATATCTACTTGGATGAAATCCGGTCGGGTAGAAGCATTTCTTGTGATATCGGGAGAAGAGATGGGCTCATGCTTTACACTACTTCCCGAGGTCCACTAGAAAGGATCTTCTTACTAGAAAGGATCTTTACGACTGTTCCCATCAACACTTAGAAGAAAACTGAGAACTTTTTTGATCTCCAAGAACCGGCCCAGTAGCCCCCGAACTAAGGATCCATCCAATACTGCTTACTTCATATCTCCTAACCCAAATGGATTTTCGACTTCTGCATTTCAATGGGAATTTGGGCATCAACCGGATTTTACTTAAGAGATCGGGACAAAGAGTTCGAAAAATAGGAGTTTTAAGGATAGAAATCAGAAGTCAAAAGTTTTCCATTTTTCCACGGCCCGGCTGAAAAGCGCTTTAGCACCCTTGACTCCGTGGAGATGCAACCTTTTTTCAAAACAATTTACCCTCCCAAGGTAGTTGGCTAGTCCTCCAGGCGCCAATAAAAGAAAAAACAGACCTACCAAGATCTCTCGGTCTGGAACTGCATATTCATAAAAAGCGTATCCCTGAAAAGAACATATATATCCGCGGGCACTCTACTTAGTTAGCTGAAAAGCGAATATGGGATTTTGCACCATAAGCAGATGCTGGTTTTTCAGATTGGAAATCTACTCTCCCAAGCTCCACTCGATCTTTTGCAACTCTTGGTCCCCTTAAAAGTTCTCGGGGGCGCTTAGGCCAGTCATAAAAAGAGTAAATAAATAAATATGTCCTGAAAAATGCCTTGAAAACTCTTCTCTCCTATCCAATGAGCTCTAAAAGGACAAGCCTTTTTCTATAGACGAATCGGGCCTAGAACTCACTTTTTATATCCTACGCTACATTCATTATCCCAAGAGGGGCTGGAACGACGGATAAAGCTTCTAAAAGCGGGCTTCTAGAGCATGTTCCATTATCCAGGTAAGAAAGAAAGACTGTTGCACTCGCTCTTTGAGCTGCGATCGACGAGGTTGATCGGGTGAAAATGAACCTAAACCTATAAAAGTGCCGGGACATTAAATAGATATAAAATAAAATAATCTTTTAGTGGATCATCCCTCAAAGTCCAAGTTTAAGAGGCCAGTCCCAAAACATTTCTTGCAGGATGGATTCCACCTTTCTCCAGGTCTCTTTTTTATTGACTTTGGCACCCACACGTATAATGTGAGGAGAGGAATCCAAATTCGATGCATAGCTGTCCCTCTCTTCCCCGAATTCCTCTGGCAGGATCCCTTACTGGAAGGGGGGTAAAGTATCTACGCTCTAGTCGTATGTATCCTGAGAAGGGAGTGACCTAAAACGGAGGAATGCTTGTTCGTCTCATTCGGATATGTATGGCCGGGGTCTGGTAGCTCCCTATGACTATTCCTATTGGGATGGCAATCTCATCTCGAATCACATATCGTGTGTTCGATGTTCCTTTCGTTCGCATATCTTTGAATCGAATCAGCTTCTGCCGCGAACGGGGCGGGGGATAACCGAAATAGAAGTGCTGCCGGGGTGATTGACCATTAGGATCCAGTCCTGTTCCTTAGTTTGGTTTTTCCTACCAAGGATCCAGCTATGCTATAAAGTTATGTTAGTGGCAGATATGGATAGAGTATGGATAGAGAAAGTAGCAGCTCGCTTTCTTTCGAAGACGGGGTTGAGAAGAAGGTAAGGCAGCTTCTTCGATCCAAATCTTATGAACAGATTCATTCATTTCAAATTCAGAATCATACGCAACCTCAAAGAAAGATAGCCCTCCTCTTTACGAGCTTAGTAACGGTAAGTCCGTTCCGTTAATGGATGGGCACGAGCGAGGGGCGGTGATTGGAATAGTGACTCATTGGCTATCAGATAAGTGAAGCCACCCAAAGCTATTCTATTATCATAAATAGAGGTAAGAGCTCCTCAGTTTCGTATATAGCCCCCTCCGATCCATGGTGGATTGTCTTGCTTTTCATCAAATAAGACCTAGCAGCTTACTTAAAGAAATGAAATTCTCGCTAGGGTGCTTGCTATCGGGGCAAAGCTTTTTCTATTTATATAGGCCGGCCACCCAGCTCCATTCCTTGAAAGCCAGTCAATACTAGAGTAGAGCTCTGAAATCCTTCCTGGGCAGCCTGGTTCCAGCTCCCTTCATTCCTCTGTGAGAATAGTTCACGTATAATACTTTAGAGCGAGTAACTAGTCTTTCTATTCGCCTTTCTATTCTAGTAATTCTACGTTCCTCATTCTATATACGATACGTTCCTCATTCTAAAGTAGTGACTCTAACTAGAATATAAAGACTTCACCTTCAACCCAAGCCAAGCTATGAAATAGGGATCATGGAAATCGGGCACACCCGAGTAAATCTAGACTAGATGATCTTGCGAGGCGATGCCAGACCCAGAGTATAATGTCTCCGGGACTAGACTGGCTAGAAGGCAGTGCTTATTAATATCGGAGCTGAAGTGCGGATCAGTCGTGAGAAAATCAAATCCTTTGAATGGATCAGTGAGTGTAGGAAAGCCGGTTCCGCAGGATCACTTATGTTATGTGATTTCGAGAACTGGGAGATGCTTCTGAATCAAAAGATGCTGTAAAAGCTCAGAAACGAGGCTTCTCAAATTCTTTTTGGCATGCCCCCTCTACTTCTACCTGTACCGATTCATGGAGTTGACACTAATCCATTCTTTCTATATTTCTTTCATTCTCTTTGATTGGTCAACAAAGAACTTTGACTCGGGCTCTTCCCCTCCCTCTTGGAGGAATATAGCCATCCATCAAGCCTACCCCAACATAAACAGGAATCACCTGATAAGCTGAGTGATAAAGCTATCAATCTATCCTTTGACTGGCACTTTAGCAGAAAATCATGAAATAAACCTGGGCCCACTAAAAGTCCTTATTTAGGGAATCTGACTTACTTAAGAAAATAATCAACTGCCACCACCACATCATTAAGGCCTGCGCCTTCAAGCCCAGTGGAATTCTCGTTCGGATGCTATTCTCGCTCAAAGATCTCAAAATGTCGTATCGAAAGGAGAGCGTCAATTCTCTTATTTCAGCATCAATCTGAAAGAGTCTTAGTCCCATAAGGCCGAAACTTGGAATTGACTTGATAGATCTTCTGCTTGTCTCTCGAGAAACTTTGTATTGGTCTCCACCTCAGCCCAGTCTAACTCTGCTGATAGACTGTGTTTATATTCTTCTACGAGTAGCCTGCCCAGCAATGGAAACGTATGAGCGTTAGTTGGCAATGGAAATGGGTGCAATAAATCAGGTATCTAATCTGGCTAGAGAAAGGCTAACTTCAAAACTCAGGGCTTCTCATTGATAGCCATAGTAAGAGGTTTGTCCTGTTGGTGGTTGATTCAAAACTACTTCCTCTTGCACAACTATAATGGGAACTACTATAATTATAATGGGAGAGGAGAAAATACTCGAGGAGAGGAATATAAACTACGTAAGAAGCTTCCTCAATAAGAGTGGCTGTGCCAAGAGACCCTTGTTGGAATTGATCTACTGCCAAAGTGGAGTGGGAATATATAAGAAAGTCGAATGGATCTGTGGAACTCCCCCGAATAAAGGAATCAAAGAGTGACTCGCCAGACTGGCATAGGCGATCAAAACAGAAATTCTCCTCCGGTCATCCACTTTCCATCGAGGGAGAGTCGACTAGCTTAAAGAAAGGTGCCGGAAGAAAGAAAAAGATCCTAGTCTCCATTTCAGAGAGTATAAGCACAGGAAGAAGGTATCAGGAATGCTGGTTCGGCGGAATAGGGTGATTGGTAAGGCTTCATCCCTAAAGTTATTCAACACGTGGCTACTAAGATAATTGGATTCCTTTTTCAAAAGTTATGCTCGTAAAGCTGCAAAACTAGTAAACTTATCGACCTGTCATCCGTTCTTACCCGAGCTGAGTCTTGACTTCACTATCTGTGACTTAGCCCCACATTCTTGTGCCAAAGAAAGACAGAAGGAAAGAAACCTAGACTTGGAATCCCGGCGCCTTGACTTTATATGACAATTCTAGATGAACTGGGCTAGCTAACCAGACAAGAAGGAGGTCCCGGGCCGCCTTGCGAAATACTTACTGCTCAAAAGCTCAGAATTAAAATGCTTTACCTCTCTCTTCCGATGAATCCACTTCACATAAACATAATAAGTGTTTTGGCATGCCGGTTGATACTTTCGTTATTCAAAATTGACGAAGGGAAGGTTCCGAGGTATCGGAATGTGGTAAGCCAGCTCCACCTAGGGATATCGCCGGACGGTAGGCATCGGTTGCTCTAAAACTTCTCACCTGGTTTTCCTATTGTCTTCTTTCCTTACGAAAGCGGTCAGTAAAGTCGAGTACAAGAAAAACTAATAGCTTCCTTTCGTTATCTGCATCTGCTTTCCTCAAAAGGTCTAGCTTTGCCAAAATCAATAGTTTAGTTGGTTGGGTCCTGTCGATCAAGTTATAGGAGCTGCTTGCTATCTATCAAAGGGTAGAAAAATACCACGTTTGCATTGAAGGAATGTCGCAGGAAGCTGCCGATCCGCGATTTAAAGTAGTTCGTGCTTCGGCGGCAGGGGACTATAGGCCATGAAAACCCACCCCAGGTATCTCCACCTGTGGATTGAGAGTAAAAACCAGTGAATTTCGTATCTCCCGCTGGCACACGATTTCTATTACTTTTCTTGTTTCCCGTTTCGGAGATCCATGGTAAATCGATATCTGGGCTCGAGCCAGGGTACTTATCTTCCCGTCTATAAATCAATGACCAATAAAAGACCAAAGGGGTGATAAATCAAGGGGCGGACAGGAGCAGTTGGAAGTACCTTTGCCCTGGACTGGGGGATAGTACCGTGCGCTAATCCTCTTATTAGTATTAAAGTGGAGATGACATTATCACAATCCTAATGTGCTTTGGCGAACAACTTCTTCCCAATGCGTAGGAATCGTATCTCCTTAGGTTCTTTGCTTTCATTTGATTTTGATGAAAGAAAAGAAATCAATGGCCTTTGCCGAGGAACTACAGCATATGAACAGCTAGGGATCGGAATACTACAACCGTACCGGCTATCCCGGGCAGGTGATAGGAAGAGTCTAAGGGGCTAGGTTTGAATCGTTAGTACTAGTAGGAATCGCATCGCTATTCCTTCTCTGCTTTGCCGAGGCCGTATGTATCGTACCGAAGTAGGTATTGAATTTATCAAGGAAGCGGATAGGTTTTAGTTGCAAAAAGAAGGAGCCCTCCCCGCGGAGGAAGCTTATAGTCGGTCAACTATTGCGAACCCCCTCTGGGTCCGGTTAGCGGACGTCGGATAGCGCAGGAGGAAAGGATTCTTTTAGGATTCGGTAGGTTATCAAATTGTTGGATTAGAAGGAAGTAGTGCAATCAGAAAACGTAACGAATTGGATAAGATCGGAAGAAAGGCCCTATTGTTAATGAGAATAGTAATTCACTATCGCTACTGCTCTACTTTGACACAGGATCACATCACTGCCCTTCCAGTGAGTTCGGAATGTTTGTCCTAAGCATTCAATACTTTTCTAGATGACTTGAACTTGTTTCAGAAGTGGGGCCTAAGCAAGAAGAAAATAACAATTGAGAAACTACTTTCGAAAAGACAATAGCCAACAACATAGATTTGCCACGGACAAGGATCTTGCTACCTTATTGTGAATTCCTTTTTTATTCAATTGTGTACTCGTTCCTGTTGTTGTGCCATTAGTGACTTGAGAAGACTGTGTGAAAGAGAGCACGATGCCGACCAAGTCACAAAATAGGTTCTCCCGATTTCAAAGTAATTTGTTGATGCTTACACAATAGGTAGACCCCACTCTTCTCTTTTTCTCCCGTCCGCCTTGCCTTTCTTCGAAATGACACTCTCTTTTCTAAGTGCGCTCTTTTCTTTTCTTTTCTTTTCTTTTCTTTTCTTTTCTTTTCTTTTCTTTTCTTTTCTTTTCTTTTGTAGTACCTATTAGTATTAGTATTAGTATTAGTATTAGTATTAGTATTAGTATTAGTATTAGTATTAGTATTAGTATTAGTATTAGTATTAGTATTAGTATTAGTATTAGTATTAGTATTAGTATTAGTATTAGTAAGAGTATTAGTAAAAGACTAGCTAGCCACATCCCCTGACTCTCAGTCTCAGTCAACTCAAGGTGAGAAGCGAAAGGCCAGCAACTGCACTAACTGAGGGACACATTGAAAGCAAGAAAGAAATAGAACTTAGACAAAGAACAATAATACGATACTGAAATCCGAGTCGGCAATGGGCCGGAGAAACATTCACTCGTTAGCGACTCCTACTAAACAGCCAGACAGAGAAGGAAAGCAATGGAGATTTTTCTATTATCTATTATACATTCCCTGAGAAAGGAAAGCCTTCGCATACTCGCCCTAGCTCTGAGGCGACTTTATTGCTTGGGTTAGTTGCCCTGGGTCAAAAGGGGACTACTCCTGAATCACATTAAGTATATAGGAAACGTAAAGGGAGATGGGAGCATCTCTCCATCCGACTTCTTCCTCTCACTCGGCCATCTCTCCCACATCATCCTATTATTTACCAAAAACTTACTGAGTGAATAGCGAGTTTTCATAAACCTAATAAAGTCAGGGTCGCTCATTGCTTCCATCCTCCTTTCCAATTTCATTGAAGCAACTCAAAGCGAGGTTAGGAAGAGAGCAAGCAGTGTCTCCTCAACTGCCGTTGGTGGGCCCGGAAGGGAAACCTCGGATTAAGCCAATTGCTATCATATCTCGTCGCATGGTGAAAGGCGAAATGCAGCGGTACCACAAGTGCTCATTCATTGGTCCAACCTAGAAGCTACTTGGGAAGACTATGAATTGATTGCAAGTAAGTATCATGGACAAGGAGGATTTTTAGGAGAAAGGAGATCCTCTCTCAACCCAATAGATGCAATGTAGGAAGACTAGTATCTTTAGTCCATGGGTGTAACACCATAAGATGGGATTGATGGTAATCTATCATAAATAGTTTCCCTTTTTGTCTAGATGACGTCCCCACGGTGTCTATAATTTATGTCAACCAATAAGAAATACCCGAAAGAAGATGCGTAGGCCTTCAATCATGGTGCAATGAATATCGTAGATAGAGTGATGGAAGAAGTTCGATCTCATATAGCTAGCTGGAGTCTTTCTTTTCAAAGTGAAACGATTTTCCTTTTACGTTGAGATATTTGAATTGGATTTTCTTTCACCACTACTATCGTAACGCACAGAAAACACTGACGTTTCCGCTCGCTTTCAACCACTGCCACTTTACCTGAGCACTGTGACGCAGTCGGTCAAGTATTGAGGCTAGTATATCAAGGACTTATGAGAACTGAAAAGAAAAAAACTAGGCAAAGGAATTCTCAAAGTTCATTGAGTTAAGGGAGGACCATTCGTGGGGGGTTCGTGGAAGAGTTGGGTTCGATTCCCTTTATACGCGATGTGGCGAAAAAGACTGATTCAACGAAATATGCCTGCATTAAGATTTAAAACGTGCCGTCTACTTCCAGGAAATGTTCGGAACAGAGAACTTTCTCTAATCCAACGCCGCATTCTCCGAAGATTGAGGAACAAGAGGAGATCCATTAAAAGAAATCTTTCTCAGAGAGAAAATCTAAACAGTAACATCAAATCACAAACTACACGAAAGTTGTCCCTTTATTATGGGGATTTACCCATAAGGGAGATGCACAGAGGAAGAGAACGAACTTCATATATCCCTTTTTTACTCAATCAAGAAACAAGATCGGACGTGATTCCGGTTCGTCTCCGTTTTAGTGACACTCTTCCTCAAGCAAGGCAGCCGATAAGTCATCGAAGGGTTTGTTTGAATAATGGACTGGTAACCATTACTCATTTTAAAGTTTCCCATGGTGATCTAATATCTTTTAAAGAAAATGACGCGAGAACCCGCGGTGAAGAAATAAGGAGATCTTTCTATATCGACATATCAGTTGGAAAAATAATAGGCAAATTCCTACCGGTCAGAATCTGGAGAAGAACAAAAACAGAATGGTTCCGCTTACTCACAACTCAGAGGGGATGCCGCTTACTACTAAAATCCGGGTTTTTGCAAGAGTTGCGTTCTTATATGCAAGAAGAAGACTTAGAAAGAACAAAGAAGTTTGGATCCGCAAAAGTATGCTTAGGCAGTTCCTTCGCTGAGCACAACAGAATGAAGAGGAATTTGTTTCATTTCAAATACTTCTTCTTATGGAAAAGAAGGAAGGAGGAAGAGGAAGGGGTAGAGGAGATCCTCAAAGTTATCGAGGAAAACGAAAACCGAAAAAGAGCAATAAGCCCTTTTGTTTACACAAAAAAATTATATAGAAATTCGACCTATTGCTCCGGATCCCCGTTTACTAGGAAGATAAGAATCAAAAGGATCGAACTACCTACTCATTATTCGGAGGTGAATCATAGAACACTAAAAGCTGTGGTATCTTATGGACCTAACATAGGTCACATCCCTCACGACATAAGATTGAAAGATCCAAACCTTCCTCTTCGGAGCGGAAACGGACGTGGCCAAAACATATAAAAAAAGATCGGCCTAGTCGCTCATAGGGACATATCTATCCGGATAGAGGATAGTCTAGATCAATTTTTAGAAAAATCTCTCTCTATATAGAATAGATAGGTATCTCTGTGGATAGAGATAAAGATAGGGATCCCTATAAATCGAAATATATGGAAAAAGTGCACTTTTTGACTACTACTACTATTTCTTATTCTTAGACGAAACATCGTTTTTTCGATTTTGACTGAATTGGTCGGAGCGTAGACGAGCGAGCAGAGCCCAGGAAAGAGGTCAGATCGTCATAGAGCAGTCGACTATAAGTATAAGACTGCTGGCCTGAGAGAAGGCAGTCTCTCTCGGGAAACATGGCCCAATTTCTCTTCTTTCTTTTCACACGGGCAACAATTGGGAATAAAACAGACCATGAACATGAGTTTAAAATGTAAAAAAAAGGTCTGAAAGACTTATTCTTTTTTAAAAGGAGGATAAGATAATTTTTAGATTCTTTTTTGATGTTATTATGTGTTATTTACTACCTTTGGCTTTGGGAAAAGTTTTCTACTTTTGAAGTTCTTGACAAGTCCCAAGTGGAGGAGATTAAGAGGTCATTAAAGAATTCTTCCTTTTAGTTCTCTTCGATGTATCGATCATGCATTCCTAAACCACATAAGCCGGGGGAGATGCGCCCCATTAGACAGCCTCATAAGGCAGACATCATTGTCATGGATACGGCTTTTGAACATCGTTTTTGAAGACATCTTTCTAACGTACTCCCATGGGTTTGTGTTTACTGAGGCAGCCCCATCCTTTTAAATCCCTGCACCACATCACTCTGGAACCCAATTCATAAGTAAGGAACTGGAGAAGGAGAAGTGAACCACTGAATCTGATAGGTCTTTCAGCTTAACTATATTATATCCAGGCCCAAAATGGATTTTCCTACTTTTTTTGAGGGTGATAATCCAGACAAGACAGTGTGAGAAATACTTTTATCTTGCTTGAGTTCCTCAGGGGATGTGGGTATCAATGGCCCCTCTTCATTGTTGTGGTAGAGCTTTTAGCTCGAAACATGCCGTAGTTCCTCGCTGGGACAGGAATAAGTCGTCAAGTAGGCATATGAACGGGAAAGGCTTTTTGCACGGTATACGTCACTAATAGCCGCCAATAAGATAGCTCATCACGAGAAGTAGTTTCCAGGTTTTTTACAAATAGGCTTGTAAAGGTCACGGAAAGGCATTTGTGGTGAGGCGCCTCCGGAATCACATAAAGTATGCTTTCCAGTCCAACTCTTCAGTCCTGCTCAAAGGTTGACCTGTCCGGCGGTCCAGAAGAATCGAAGGTAAGTCAAGGCGATCGAAAGCCTACATATGGTTGAGGAGACGAAGGGAGGATTGGCTTGACAAAAAACCTCCAGGTTCAGTTCGGCAGCCTTGTGGGCTTTGTGGAAATTTAGAAATGAGCTCTGTTTTCAGAATGGGGCATGGCGCAGCATGTCTACTTTGATGAGAAGGGTGTTGCTTATGCTGTCGAACTGGAAGATACTATGCCCGGTCAAGCATCTGGAGCGAGCTACGGATGACCAAGTTGGAACAGCTGACAAGAGCTCCGGCAAGAATTTATGGCAGGAGAAGCTGATAACTCAGAATCGTTTTCACCTGGTTGACCTGTAAAATCAGTCGGGTATAATACCTATGTAGAGTAGAAGGGTTTTCCATTTCTTTCGGTAGGCTTCAGGAAAAGAGGTTGGTATACTTTTCAGAACTCTAATGGTTTTTGACCAACCAAAATGGCGACTTTGGGCTGTAACTGATTGTGACTTTTGATCCTGATGCAAATGGACCGTCCCTGGAACTCTAAAAATAAAAGGTTGCTACATTACTTATCTAATCTAAGTATCGAAGTATGAAAGGGCAGGCTTCCTGCTATTAAAGTTGCAGGGTAAAGGAAGGCGCGGAGCGAAAAAGCAACTGGCTAAAAAGAAATCCACTAAGCAAGATAGCTTCCATCTAGATAGCATTTTACTAGGCATTTTGACACTTCACTAGGAGGGTGAAGGAAAGTCGGATGAAAGTGATCCTAATGGAAGCGAAAGCACTCGTTCTTGCCAATGGAATACCTTCATCCCTTGTATTGAAATATGATTTATTGAATTCGGAGCGCAGCTACGGCCAAGGAAATACCCCGATTTAGTGGACTAGTTAAAATAATTAATTCAAAGCGAAGAGGCTCGAAACATTAAACAAGCAAAGGTTTTTGCGCTTCTTGGCTCGAAACATGCCGTAGTTCCTCGCTCTAGCTAGAAAGCCGTTGCGGCGCATCCTCTTGCTTGATTTCCTGTGCATATTCCTTTTTCTAAACATACTTGATCCAAAGACTTGATCAGGCAGTATCAAATGATAGGTGGCACGCATAAACTTATCTTGTAAGTTATCCAGATGCCTTGCTAGCTTGTATTTGTGAAGGATATGTTAATCTAGGTCAAAGATACTTGTTCTCGATGAGTGAAGATTCTGGTATTACGCCTCGAATGGAGCATTACGAGTGCATGATTGAGTTGTTTAGTAAGCATGGTTGATTTAGAATCATAGCCAAACCTTAAGGGTTGTATTCCCCAGAAACTTCTAGTTATTCTCCAGTATGAAAGGTTCTAGTGACATTGCTGCTATTGCTGGAAGTCCAGTTTCATTTTGGCTGGGAGTTCTCTGTCAGCTAGTGGGAGTCCCGCTATTCTCATTGTAGGCGTAGTTGCTTCTTTCATCCAGCCCAGCACGCCATATAATCCCTTTTCCATGCCCGTGCTTTTACCTCTTTCTACGCATGTCGATCCAAAGGAAGCCATTTAGATCTGAGTTAAGGAAGGAAGTGAATTTAAGCAAGAGAGCGATAGGATAGATATAAAGCTTAGACCAATAGGCATCTTAGGTTTTTAGGAAAAAAAGTATATTAGTATACTACCTCTTGGAGTTTCAGTTGCTATCCATTCTGTTTGAGATATAGCTTTTCCTATTCAGTTCTAGAACTAGTGGTTACAGCGAATGAGCAATCTTGTGTATATCCAAGGTAAAGGGCAAGAGACTCTGTCAATTCATCCAATGAGTAAGCAGGACAGTGAAGTTAGAAATCCTTTAAGTCCCTCTTGAATTTAAGTAAACTCCGGCCCTCAAAAGTAAACAAGTTTTCAAGGGTAGGGGTAGCGTTTACTAGCCAGCAAGTAAGATAACAAAGCTCTTTTTTTCAATAAGAAAAAGTAGTAGTTTTCCGGGTCTCAATGGAGGAGAACTTTCCTGTTCATCCTACACTACAGCATAGGCAAGATCTCATCCTTCGGCGAATCTAGGGGCTCAGAAGAGTGTCACCAACGACGTCGGTGGGCCAAACCAAAGAAAGACTGTCTCTTTAACGACGTGGTCACGGGGATACGATCCGACAAGAGAGATGCTGAAGAATATGCCCTCCTCAAGGGGTCAAGCACTCGATCAGAACTAAACCATCCTGCGGCACTCACAGCATGAGCACACAGGGCAAGATAAAGAGAAGGATAAACGCTAAAGAGATCGTCAACTTCACCTTGGCATGCTTCCATCAGTGCCTCAAAACATTTGCTATTCTTATCTCTAGAAGGGTGCTTCTATTGTTGTAGTGTTTCTAGCGTCAGAACGATCAAGTCATTCCGAAAGAAAATGCAAGTGCGCCGTGGAAAGTCTAGCATTGTCAAATCGAGATGCAGCGGGGTGTGAAGTCTCCCGCTCATGTTCGCGTTCTCCACAAATCTAGCTTGCGTTGGTAAAACCAAGACGTCAAGAGAAGTCTCCGGCACTTAGGCACGGGAGCAGAGCTTCAAAAGATGATGCAATGCAGAGATGCGAATTATAGAGGTATTCTTCTCCAAAATATTAGGAAAGTGCTTCTTCCTTGCCAGCCAAAAGGGGCTGCCACTTCCGGATATGTATATCTTCCTCGTTCTTTTAATCATCCTTTTCTTATTTTGCTTTTTTGAAGGAATCTTTTCAAAGGGGAAGCCTCCTCAAGGCACCCGCGCATACTTTTTTTTCACTACTTGTGTTGCTTTTTTTACTATATTATCATTATCACGAGTCGGCCCGGTGGAATGTATGGATAATAATGAAGCTCCCCATCCCCAGGTTCCTGCCGCCCCACCTGCGGGACTAGAGGAAAATATAAGGGGCACCTTACTAAATATAGTGAGTGAGCCTGCGGGGCCACTCGAATTACCAAGCATTATGAGAGAAATGAGGGGCTTTTTCTCCCACTACGCCACCGGTGGGAGAAATCCTTCCACCCGGAACATGCAGACTTGGTTAACAACGGAATTCTCAATAGACCAATCCCAAACGGACGAAAGGGCGGAAATCATATTAGCAATGCAAGAAATAAAAGCAGAATACCCCCCGGATTCTTTATCCCCCGGGCAAGCTAAGGATCATCTTTATAATAGAATGAACACATGGCTAGATGCCAGGGGCAGGGAGAACCTGAATTTGCGAAAAACGAGTTGGCCTCCATTGGGTTAGTTAAGAGCATTCCTATTCTTCGTAGTTGTCGCAATCACTTCAAGCAGTGGAAAGAACAAAAGATGTGCGGAAAGTCCTTGGGCTGTTGAACAGAATCCAACCACACTAGAATGGTTGGTACAAAGCCCTCCAGCCTTTCTTAGGGAACGAAGCTATTGCATTGTTTGCACTTATGAGGGCATTCTTGATCTTATTTGTGTTCTAAAATATTCGAGTTCCGTAGCTGGAGCAACACTTCTCAATGCCACTTCCGGAAACAAATTCGTCGTGAATAAATAGAATAGGTTGGACATAGTTCCTTGTAGGATGAGTGGATACGTAACATAACCATTGGGGAGGCTTGATGTTTCCGTTCGTGGCGGGACATCCATCCCTCCCCTCACTTGAGTTTTGTAGGAAGTAAAGTAAAGTGTCTCATATTCCATTCCAGTAGTATGAGCTTATTTCCTTTCCGATTCCGAGGCCACCATCTAGTGAGTGATTGGTATACTGCGGATGGTGGGAAAGAAGAGTGGGTAAGTGGGCTTCTTTCATGGGTTCGATTGGCTGGTTTTGACTGCCCTATTTTGCAGGATAGAAGAACTGTTTAATACTTTTGATCATGGATAATAAGCTGCTCTTGCAAAAGTGCCAGTGGTATAAAAGAAAAACTTCTCGACTTGGCAGATTCATTTCCTTTCTTTCGTCCTATGTTTGTGCAGGGGCCCCCGGTACCTGAATAGAGCGTGGATATTTATGGACGGGTCTAATCTCGTCGACATGCCACCCTCTCCTTTCAGTCGAGCATTTCACTCTCTCCTGTCGCTTTATTCGAGAATGCGAACACCTTAGCGCCCTCTACGCTCCTCCTTCCAATTGTTCGATCGTAGAATTGCACAAAAAAAGATTGAGAATCACCGATTGAACTCAGTAGAAGGTTTTCCCTGACTAAAGAGGCCTATGGAATAGAGGCGCGCAGCGTGGAAAGAATGGAAATTGCAAGTGCAAGACGGTAAAAACCGGGCTAGTTCTGCGTCGGTCATCATGCAACTTGACCACATGAAATTGGGGCGTCTCATTTCCGTGAGAATTGTAGTTGCATTCTCCTTGTGGAGAAGTCAAAGTGCCATAAAGGGTCGATCCATTCTATCTATTTAGAGGAGGGTGAGCCTACGACCACCAATTGCTTATCTCCAATTACCAATTGCAGCAGACTTGGACTAATGGAATTGCTTGAAGTGAAGACCAGTGAACAAAATTACAAAAAAGAATTGTTTACCTCTTTCGAGTTTCCACATTCTGGGCACAGCTAAGCGTTTAGTTTAGGCACATATTGGGTTTCAGACAGATAGGGAAGGTCAGCATGGGTTGACTGGGATCCCTCTGTTTCACTAGACTGGGGAGACGAGAACTATAGAATCTAAGGCGGCCCAGAGAAAGCAAGAGTGAGTTGCCCGGCCAAGCCCGTTGATTTGCTTCAGAACTATTGTATTCGATTATTCCTGGGATGGGAGACATTGTGGATCTCTCGAGGACTATGAAGACCAAGGAGTCATGACTAATGATCCCGTACTTAGTGTGTACTGGTTTAGTAGGGAAGCCTTGCCTTTACCAGCTAAAGGGAAATAGGTGTGCTGGCTGCAGTGGAAAAGATCATATAATATAAGAAAGAAAGGGGTCGTCCCAAACTTGTGGAGTGCGATGGGGGACTTGGATCTAGTGCCGAGTGAGGAGCTTTGCGGAGCCTACTCCGGTAGACATATTCCGCAGCGAGATATTGAGTGCTGTCCGTGCTAAGGATAAGGACAGGTTAGGTTAGCTCTGATGGTGGGACATGCTGAGCGCACCCTAATCATCTTTGAATACATCGCCCTCCCAGTCACAACATTAGTGAATCCAAATCCGGAATACACATCCAAGGAAATGAGCATACTTCTTGGAACTACTAGAGAGTTCAAAACCTCTTGTCCCTTGGGCATAAATGATCAATTCTGTGAAAGGTTAGGCTAGTTGGTCCGGCGGAATGGAAACATTAGGGCTTGATTGACATACTCGAGACTTAGCAATCTGGGTTTCTTGGACTAGTTTTGTCAATGGGCTAAGACGAGATCCTACGGTTCACTTTTCTATCTTTAGCATTCCACTTCACTCCACAAGGGGAATCATGGATGAACAAGACAAACCGGGCCTACTCCTTCCCAATCTTCTGAACACTACTTATGATTTTCGCTACGGCACTTGAGTTGGATATCTTAGAGAGTCTAAGCCCGTACTCTGAGGTTGGTGAAGGGAAGTGAAACGTAAGCGAGGTTTCGAAGAAACGATAGAAAAATCGATTTAGACTAGTCTCCCTCCTCTCTATATTATCTGAAATGTTCCAAAGTAGGAACTGCTGGGAATAGGACCAGCCAATCCGTCGTGCTTTGATAGCGTGCCAGCCGAGCGACTAGCTTGTCAGGTAATATGCATTTCCAGGTCAGCAAGTAGGTAAGCTGCGGTGGGGGGCCTGACTGGCGCAACTAAAGCCCCCGAGGAGAAGATCAAGGAGAAAGACGCCGAAGTCGTCAATCCATTGTATGAATCATGGATGGCAACTGATCAACAGGTACTCGGATACTTGTTGCTTGCAATGACTAAAGAAATTCTTGTGCAAGTCTCCGCCTGCCGCACAGCTGCCGAAGTCTGGAGTGTCCTTGAGACAACCTTCTCATCTGTGACGAAGGCGCGCGTCGTCAATAGTCAATACAAGAATCGCGCTCTCCAGCTTGAAGAAAGGCGACCTATCTATCACCGAATATGTCGGGAAGATGCGGGCGCTTGGAGTGGAGATGTCCAACGCTGGCAAGCCGATCGACGATGAAGACCTTGTCTCCTACATCCTGGCGGGCCTCGACGACGACTACAACTAGGTTGTGACCACACTGAAGAACCGATCTATATACTGTGGGGGAAGCCTACGCGCAACCCCTAAGCTTCGAGCAGCGCAGGGAACTGCTCCATGGCTCAAGTTATCACTCATCCTCGGCGCACATGGCCAACAAAACAAGTGGAACCCATCGTGGTCGTGGCGGCGGCCGCGGTGGGCGAGCATCCAGAGGAAGAGGAAGAAGTGGTGTTCGCCAGAACTGTGGTGGTGGCGCCATCCCTGACAACAGACCAAAATGCCAACTGTGTCTCAAGAAAGGGCACACGGTGCTCAACTGCTGGTACAGGTATGATGAGGAAAGCTTGCTCCTTCCTTCCCTTCCACCCGGGCTAACAAGCAGGAAAGAAGATAGTCGGCAGAATCCGGCACATTTCAAGTCTTGGTCCATGCAAGAAGACTTTCCTTAGTTTCTTCAGGTGAACACACAAAGTAGAAGCCCCTCTCTGGCAGACAACTCCGGCACGCACGGCACTAGAATTTCCGTAGTCGGAAGAGAATAGACAAGCAAAGGTGAACGGATCTATCTGATTCTTCTACGAAGAACTCTAACCAACTCAAAAATAGGGGCGGGCCGCAGGGAATAGATTGAAAGAAGGTGTCGTGGCGGGCCTAAGCTCTTAAAGCGGAACGAACTAGACTCTTGCTTTCCAAGTTCTCAGAGATTTCAAGATAGGGCGGTTGAGTCAGCGATTCGAAAAAGAAAAACACCGGAATGCGATTCGATTCTACTATCCTTATCCTTGATGCAGCTCGGCTTGGGGCAGACCTAACCGAATCCCTAAACTAAAGGATTCTCCTAAAGCCAACCCAGGCACGACCTTGATAATAAGTTCATAAGCAGCCTGGGCCCTGGAATGCGACTCTCTTTCCCCAGAGATTTCCCTTGGTTGATAGGCGGATAGCGTATAAGCTTTTTCACTGCAATCAAACTTCTGTGATTACCGCTACACCTATGTCGGCATGCATGCTTAGAGAAGTGGCTTTCTTTCTCTTTCTCGGCACCCAAGAGCACTAGTTTCCAGTCAAGGGTGCCGGCAAGGGAATAGAATAAGCCAGAATAAGAAGTGTGCCCGATCTAGAATCTAAGATCAGAAACAGCAAGGGAAGATAGCAAGATTCACCTCATTGTGATATGCCAATTTGAGAACAGTGAATGGAATGCTAGGTCCTCCTTCCTCATAAGCCCGGGTAAGAAACAGTCAAGCTATCTCGTTCTGAGATCAGGGAATGGGATTAGTTCACTATCTTCTGCCACGGCTCCCAACAGAAACGATCTACTTGCTGCTACTGATCCCATGCCTCTTCCCTGTTTTCGTTTTCCTATAAACCTCGAAATCCCCGTGGGTGGAATCAGATCCATCTCCCATCCTTCTTGTCTCTGTTTTCTTCTCATCAAGAAAAGAGGAAACCACGTAAAAAGGCATACTTATTTATTTTGCTCGGCAAGCCAGTCACCGGATAGGCCAAAAGTAGGATTCCCCGTAGTCAGTTCTAAGGAAGACTTGGTCCTTTATAGGCCTCGGTAGACGAAGAGAAGAAAGAAAGCGCTCACTAGATGAGATATTCTTTATAGCTCTCCCCCCTCTAGCGAAATCAGAAGTGCCGGTGTCAAAATCGAGATAGTGGTGATCCCCAAGAAAGCAAATGGAAATCCAATGCTCTTTCCAATGGAGAAGTCCAATTTGCGTATTCCGAAAGCGGAACTCCCCAAGCCAAGGAGCAGAGTCGACTGCCGCGCCCTTCTCTTTATTAAGTTAAGAAGTCCGTCCGACAATGATTGTCTTTATACAAAGGCATGTAAAGAAACATACGAAGATTTCTCAGACTAGGCAAAATGGCAGAGGATTTCCCAAGGAAGAAAACCATGAATTAGGCCGCGCCCGGTCTCTCTACAATTCTTCGAATACGCTTCCGGTCCCTATCAGCCAATTTGCTAGTATCCTTGCAGCCCTATCCTTCCTCAAGGCCCCAGCGGAAAGTGAAGCAACCCTCAACGCGGCAAGCTTCTTCTCGGGCTCCTCCTCAAATCAAACTTCTTACTCAATGCACGCGCCTCTAGCATTGGAAGCTCTTTCTCTGCTTAGCGCCCTGTCCTCCTTCTGTCACTTAAGGGCGTACTATACTAAGATATAGACTGCGGCACCCTTGACTTACTAGACCCTTACTATCACATAAGCCTGCCGACTCACTCACTCACCTTTAAGCTATCCACCAACTATGCTTGGAGCAGCAAAGCTAACAAACAGGAAACCATAGACCAAGCTTCTACGAACACAGAAACGTGAGAAGCAAGGCAAGACTTCTATTCATTCTCTCCGGCAGTAAAAACTTCCCACTTCACCCCTGCGAGCCTTACCTGTATCAAAGGATACATACCCCGACTCACAAAGAAGATATTCTATCCCTCAAAATTGAGGTGGACATAGAGCCGTTAGGGCCTACTGATCGAGGCAAAGAGAAATTGCTTTCTAAGGCCGGAAAACGGACTTCGCAACAAGCAAGACCTACCTTGAGAAAGACTTGTCTACGCTCAACATATGAGCCGGAATTCAAATGAACAGAGCTTGACTTCACTTACGCCCAGATATTTTATTATATTAAAGAGATTCGATCTTTTCGTAAAGGCAACGATATGAAGGAGTCTTCAGATTGCTCTGGAAGGAAACTCGAACTTTGGCGGCCTTATATTAAGAACAAGGGTAGGCATTCTTCTATATCTATTATTACAGCTTCTTCATTTGACGTTTAGGTGGGTTTATTATTTTTAGCTTCGCTAACGCCCCTCTAACTGATTTTTCAGTTCTCCTTTAAGTACGCTTGCCGATAGAGATTTCAATCCACTGAGACAGAACCTGGCAGGTCTTCTCAACCTCATATTTCGAAGCACTTTCACGTGTGAACCATTCTGGAGGAGCAGTACTCCGAACACAGGCCGTAATGGCAACCTCTCTATTGGTCATGGGTCCAATACAACTGATAGCCAAGTCTTCAATGGCACTGGCACTTTATGAGCTAGATAGATCCCATGACTTACTTGACCTTGCCCGAAGTCAACAAAGGTTAGAATGAAACCGTATCCACCAGCTGCTATGAACCAAGCAAAGGTGATCATATCCCGGTCCCGGCAAGCAAATAGGTCTATTCCCTCTAGTTCGAGAAATGAAATGTGGCTCTCCTATATATGCAAAGCAAAATGGAGTCAACAGTCTAGCTGGAGGCCAATGAGGTTGATCCTTGGTGCCGGAATCCGGATTTGCACTGAATAAACGAATATCTGATCTTTCTCCTAAGAAAACCATTGGGTGCCGGTGATGAACCAGATCTAGATCGGAAATCTTAGTTTGCATCTCCTGATCCTGCTGATCCTTCATTTTCAAGTATTGACCCTCGACCTTTGCTTTCTTCCCAATTGAGATATGCATTCCATTCAGATTCATAAGGAGTAGTTGGCTAAAGATCATCTGCCCCGGCTCTGTCACTTGATTGACATCCTGCACTTGTTTGTATTGACCATATGATTCTACTGCTATTGGGAACGGAGTGGAGCAATTCTCCGATCTCCAAGCGCATCCCCATATCTGGTTGACTTGTCATTTCTTGTCTCGCTACCTACTACCACTGATCCCTACGATCTACTTGCTGCTAGAGAACGGGGATTCTTTGACAAGAGAAATTCCCTGGCTTCTTCTCTAGATCTCGTTTACAGACCGGCCAGTCCTGCTTCAACGCTTGACTCGAATGAATATGCATTCCTAGAAGCGTCTTTGCTTTCTTTCCGTCTGCTGAAGCAAGGGGGTACCAAATGCGATTCCATACTAAACAAATAACGATAGCCCACTGAGGTTAGCGAGCCTGAAAGCCCTATTACTCAAGAAGGCTGGCTGTTCTCGAAATAGCTTTGATAGAATGGTTTCGTGCTAATGCTGTTTCCCAACCAGGATTCTAGCTACTAACACAATCAGCTCCCAACGACCTACTTGCTGCTACAGCTACTGGTACCAACCAATGCAATGCCGATCCCATTCCTTTCCTCTTGCCATGACGGATATCAGCTCCCAACAGAACGAGAAGAGAATACGACCGATGCCAAGAGCTTTCCTCGAACGATGACTGAGGAAACACATCCAACCTCGAATGCTGAGACAAGACCGGGCACACTTCTATAATATAATCAAAGTAATATAAGAAAAGGGCCGAGAACTTTGATACCAGTGGAGTGCGATGACATGATGACAAGGCCTAATCGACCTTCTAGAGCAGATTCTCGACCTTAAAGAGCGGATTCTATACTAGACTTGTGGCTTCAGGAGATGAAAAGCTTGATGAACCCCGACCCACTAGACCAAGTGATTGATGTTGCATTTCGAGCACAGGCACCTTTGACCTAGCTTTCGACAGAGAGAGACAAATGGGAATGCCAGGCACAACTCTTTGCTTTGAAGCATGAGAGAACGAGAACATTTCCACTGCTTTAGTTGCTAGAACCCCCGCCTGGAAGACAGCACTCATCCCTTCCTTAATTAAGTAGTACTAATCCCATTCCTTTAGAAACCTGTCCTTTCCAGTGGAATAGCTTGCAGAGTAGAGTGATTTCCTTGCTTCATAGGTTTCAGGTTCAGAAGACTCTCTTCCCCGTATACTGTATTTACTAGTCAGGCCCGGTGGAGCAATCTCGAATTCTCGTATATCAATGCTACATGAATGATTCACATAAGGGAATTCCAAGTGGGTCGAATAGGACTAGGGAGCTCGCTTCCATCTACTAAAAGTTCTCTACGGGTGGGGACAAGGTTGGTTTACAGTACAGACAGTTTCCTAGCTGGCACTTGAGAAGTGCTCGTCTAGTTTAGTGATTCCTAGCGTAGAACCCTTCTGTATGAGAATAGTTTCCAGATTATGACCTTCTCTTTTGATTGAGTGAATAGCCATGCCATGGATTCTCTTTTCTGGGCTAGCTCTATACCATTTCCATTTCCATTTCCATTTCCATTTCCATTTCCATTTCCATTTCCATTTCCATTTCCATTTCCATTTCCATTTCCATTTCCATTTCCATTTCCATTTCCATTTCCATTTCCATTTCCATTTCCATTTCCATTTCCATTTCCATAGTAATACTGCCTTGGTGAATCCCTTATCTTGTTTGCAGCATCATTCTCGATCCCCTTATTCCCTTCCCAACAAGCAAGAAGGAATCATATCCTACGGCTAACTCATCCTTATATGGCTCCCAGATCCTTAAAGAGAATCAAAGGCTATCTCGAGGGATGGTCAGAGAATCGGTTTATCTTCACGGCACTAGACGGCACCTTTATGAGTGCGTATAAGCTTGCTTTAGAGCTAGAGCGTGCATCTAAAATAGTTTCATATCCCTTTCCATCGATCTTTCTTGGTGCTGTAGTACCCATTCCTGCTAGCTTGATCTGGTGGCCTTCTCTTGGCCAGGACTATATATAATAGTTTATTGAGTGCTTCTTGGGTTGGTTCTCTTGAAGTGCATAGCCCGGCCCCTTTTCTCTTTCTTCCAACGGAAAGGGTTCTCTTCTCTTCTGGTATGGAGTTCGACTAGAGCCTGCCGCTTTTCCAGGTTTGGGTGTGGGTGGATCTCATATCTTAGAGGACAGGGCGGGGCTTATTCCCAAGGTCAGGTCCCATGCCGGTGGACTTGAAATACGAAGATCTTAAGCTAAGCTACGGGGCCGGGAATATACTCCAGGTTGGGAGATCTGTCCTGCCATCGGGCATGCAAGAAGCTATGTGCGCAGGGCATCAGAGGCTTACTCAAATGGAACATACGAATCCAACCTTGCTTGACTCTCTTTTTCATACTTGCCCTCGGGATCAGTGGTAGATTCGTAACGTTATTACTCATGGGTAGCAGATGATGGATCCATTTCTGTTGAAGCAGTGGAGTGAAGAGGAGGGTTGGGTCCCGCCTCACAACGAGCCCGGGTAGATAGATAGGTAGATAGTAGATAGCAGTCCGGATAGTGAGAAAATCTTAAATAATCTTCTTCTTGATTGAAAGAAAGCCTGTGCCGGAAATAGAGAGAGTTCTGCTCTTGGTTGACATAGATCGCTCTACTCTCGAATTGACATACATAGAGTTGAAAACATACTCCTCACAAATGATCATAGTTCACTACTAATGAGCTGAGCGAGTAACTACTAACGTTACGAGCAAAAAGACGAATCTACTGGGTTCATATCATATGTTCCGCTCCGTTGACAGGTTCATATATGTACCTGATGTTCATGGAAACAACAGGATGATAATCCGTTGATGGGAAACTCACTTTGCTATGCTAGGAAACTGACTAATGAAACTAACAAGTTCAAGTGCTCTAGTCAAGTAGTAAGCTCCAGTGGGAAGCGCTAGTCCAGATAGAAAGAATAGACAGGAGGATTGCCAGGTTGGTTCCGCACAGGTGCATATCTGTAGCACGGGATTCCAGATCGTTGGTACCCGATGTTCATGGGAATGGGAATGTAGGAAACTCTCTCTTCCGTCCGGAACATATAGATAGATTGATTGCTGTAGCAGCAAGTCAACTAGATCCAGTGAGGAATGAGAACCTTTCCGGGGGCAAGGGGGGGCGAAGCTACTAGCTACTATTACTATTGGCTATGGATGTCCTAACACGAACGGAGTCTATACGAGCAGAGGAAAGCGAAGCGTATTGGTTGGTTCGGATTTAAGAGTGCACTGGTTCTATTCTAATCTAACTAGACTCGCATCATAAGTTTGCCTGCTTTCAAATCCCGCGAAAGTACTAGTACTACTGGCAGCTCCTATATGAGGTTGATGCCACGAAGATTATCATATCTACATGAAAGGAAAATTCATGGAAAGGAAAATGAATGTGATGCACACTAGAAAAGATACCAAGCAAGAGGATGTGCGCAACGTCGCGCTCGAAAGTCTTGTCTATGAAACCAAACCCTAGTTCCGTGAGGAGGAAGACTCTCTTCGGTCGAGGGATGGATGGACTAGTGCCGTAAGGATGAGTGATGCTAGAGGGAAGTAGATCAATAGGTGCCGCTTGCTTACTACAGTGACAAGGAAATCAAACAAAGTAGTGGCCAGTCTCAAGAATGGGTGAGTCAAGTAAACTTGCCAGTATGCCGGGAAGCCGGTAATGCGAGGGTATCTCCAGTCGAAAGGATGCCGGATCCAACTAATACGGCTACGCTTGAGGAAGAAGAGTGCTCCTACTCCTACTTCAGCTTCTAAGAATAGGCCCGGTGCTAACTCCACCTTCCGGACTGCCCTTCATCGGCACGAAAGTAAGATTGGACATGATAGACGGAAGCAGAATCGAGGCAGTATCAGTTTCCAGGTTTCGAGGAAGGAAATGTCCGCGGGGCTCTCTTATCTTCTTAAAGGATGAGTGTGTATACAACCAACCTATAATACGTATTTTCGAGTATGCTATGGTATCCAGGTTCCCGTCAGGGAAGGGATAGGGTGCCGTGTTTTCCACAGAACAGTCTGGTGGAATCCAGTGGTATATAGAAGCTCTGTGCCCTTCTCTTTCTCCTGCAGCAATATGAACTCAAAGGGATCCTTTCCTACCCGGGACAGCTTCATAGCTCCTACCTTTACTCTTGATTTGCGCAAGAGTGCTCGTCAGTGATCTCCATTCACAAAAGTGGAAAGGAATGTTCCATTGCCACGAACAATATGGGCTTTCTCATGGATTCCCCTTTTTCTTCTACACATTATACGTTACTCATTGGGTTGATAACAGAGGATAGATCGCGTCAATTCACTAAAGAAAAACAGCTTTTCCTGAGATTTCTGGCCCGATACCTTCCTGCCGATCCGGAACGGCGGATTCAGCTTCAATCCGAGGGCTTCCTGTGGCTGTTTCTGATTGACATGCCTGTTTCAAAGTGCAGTTCTCCAGGTCACAAGAGATAGAGATAGAAATGATCCCTGGCCGAGTCTAAGATCTTGGGTTGTTGGGATAGGATTGCTTGATTCCAGTTGTGAGTGGTTGATCAATCTTTTCTTTGACTGGTCTGCCGGATCACTTCCACTGATTCCTGAAACCTTTACTTAGAACTTATATGTAAATTCTGCCACTGATCCCCATTTCTACAGCTTGCTTTTAGCTGACGGTTTCTACAGCTTGCTTTTAGTTGACGGTTAGGTTAGTTCGTCTACCCACACTGGACTGGCATCAACAACGACTACTCGAACTAGTCGTCCATCAACAACAACAACTACTCGGATTAGTAACATTCCTCAGAAATAACATATATCGAAGTCGAAGGAAGAGCGGAAACCTGCTTCCCCAGAAACACAGCTGTGCTTCACTTCCTTGCCCAGAGACCAGAATATGGATTTGGAAAATGAACTTGCTCTTGATCCTCGGTCGATGGTTGATAGCTAGGCTTTCAGGGAATCAGAAGTTGTGATAATAGGCCGGCCAGTCCGGAACGTAGAGCAGATCTATCGGAGAACAGGGAGCAGGAAATTCTTGCTTGAATGCCCGGGGCAAGCTCCAGCAGATACAACAGATCCATATCCATAAACAAGAATGAAAAGCGGATTTCGATTAGTGAATGGATGCTATCCTGACCTGGCAAGAGATCAAGATCTGGTGAAAGACTTCTCTTTTCTTCATCGTTGGCTAGTACTTGATCCGTTCTTGTGGTTTTGAGAATCTCTAGCAGATCTTAAAACGAATCCAAATAAGAGATTGTCTTAGTAGGTAGATCATGATTTCTTCTCTAGCTTTATTTTCTACCCCTTGTGCGTGCAGTTGAGGATGCTCAGCGTTGAGGCGGTGTTCCAGTCCAGAAACGAGAAACAAAGGGATAGTCTCTCCTTTTGATTGACGGGGAAGCATCATTCGGAGAAACCTCTGTCTGTATTGTGGGCAGCCCCATGGATTGGTCATGCCGTAGCAATAGGGGTGCGCACAAACCTGTCTATGAAGATACGAGGAAATAAAATATCTAGTAAACGCTCTTGCTCATGCTTGCTTCTGCCTCTTGCTCATGCTTCAGGCGTAATGTGAGTCAAATCCACTATTTCGTGTACTGGAAGAAGGTATGATAGGACAAGCGCTGGACCAATTCCCAATAAGCTCTAGTGAGTGGTGACTCAGGCCAGTCAAGTCTGGTACTCTATCCTAGGCAATGCCATACCTATAAGTTTAAGTTCAGTTAAGTAGAAGACAAGTCTCAAGACGACCGAGAACACGAGGATGGTAGAGAAGTGCCATCATTCTAAAACAAGTCCCTAACTCACGAAGAGAAGAGACAGACAGGTCGGGTAGCAGGAGGCATCTCTCACACTTCTTTTAGGATGGGCGGCCTATAAGTGGTTAGATGATGGCCATCTATCTTGGAGTAGCGGGTATTTATTCACTGAGAACCTTTTGAATCAGTTGCGCCTCAAGCTCTGCTGCTTACATTGTATCCCGGAAAGGTGGGTTCGCATCGTATCCTGGAAAGGTTCGCATCTTTCTTCACACTCACGTTGTGGCTATTTAGGAAAAGTCTACTAAGAAATCATAGCTATTCAGGTCAGGAATCGTTCTCATGAATTGGAGTATCTGCATCGATCACACTAGATACTCGAGTCAATGCACCTTTTATTTTAGTAGAGCGGCCTGTCACTGAATGGATCTCAAAGGTGAGCCAATCTCTGCGTAAAGCATTCTCCACTCTAGCTGTTTCGTGGTTTCCTCGATCCTTATTAGGAGACGAGAAGGAAATTAGGAGAAAAGATTCTTTGGAACATGATTTTCTTCCATGATCGGACCAGTACGCGTGAATGCTGCTAAGTCTACCTAAACGTGAATGCTTTCTATACGAATAGCTCTTGATCGTGAAGAATAGCTCTTGCTTCCATGTTCTCGAAAAAGACCGGTATAGTGGTAGGCCTTACTACCTATTCCTATAGTGGTCGGCCTTACGGAGTGTTTCTTGTCTGTGGACCTTCTCGGGAAAACAGATCGGATGATTCTCGAAATGAAGCCAGTGGGTGTAGATTCCAGTCTGGATCTTGATCAGGGGACTAGGTTCCATACTCATAAATAAGCCTTGGCAGTGTGCCTTGTCTAGCCCGCAAGCTGATTGCTGGGAACAAAGCTTTCTATACCTTCCTTCACTTCAAAAGTAAAAAGCGCTTTGCCTACCCGTTGTGTGTGTATTCTAGGCATTCTCCTCGTTTCCCCCAGCCACTGGAATCCATTTGTGTCTCAATTCGTCAAAGGTCTCAAGAATAGTGGAGTCAAGGGAATGGATACGGATACGGATATACTCAGTCGAAAGGAAAGTCCAGCTCAAGTCAAGTAGTACTGCCTACAGGAATATGATCACTCCACTGGAGAACCAATCTTTCCACCTAAGAACCAGCAATGGTAAGCTATTCATCTGTCAACTAGACGAACTCCCCTTCTACCGGGAAACCTGAGAGCAATCCTTTTCTTTGATTCATACAACCCGCCCTGAAACCCCTCTGTCAATAAAGCCAAGCTAAGAAATAGAGATTAGCATCACTGTAGAAAGCACTTTCCCTATCCCTCGGATTATATGTCATTAATAAGTACAGTGTCGTGCGATCATGATGTCATTAGAAGTGGAGAATCAAAAACCACGCGTCAGAACCAAGGAAATAAACTTCGAAAGCAAGGTCAATAGACTCACTTCTACTTCGGAAAGAATGATAAGATCCAAGGAATGAATGATATCCGGATTCGCAACCTTTAAGGTTACTAGATGGCAGTAGGTCAGATATCAATCAAGGCAAGGGTGAAACCACTCTTTTAGATGCACGCTCTACCCAACTCTACTCGAATGGTGTTGGTGGATGGGTACCCGGGCTAAGAAACTGGAATGGAAATATTCGAAAAGGAAACCTAGGATAGGAACCCGCAATGGATGGACTTGAAACCAATGGAAGTGCCGCCCTGGTCTTGCTAAAGACACATCACGAGTACGAGAATCCATAATAGAGCTGTTGCTCTAGCTCTTGCTCTAGCACCAACGTCAACCTTACCGAACCTGGCAAGATATCAAGATTTCCAATCAAGCAAGGAACCTGCTCCATCCAATATCCTTTCTGGAACAGAGACAGAGACACCCAAAAAAGCTAGGAGCCCACTATGCTATGCTTAGACCTGGCCCGGAGACATCACAAACCTCGTCAGAAACCGGCGCACCTATGACACGAATCTCCCTATGAACCAATGGTTGTCTTTCCTAAAGCTTACTACTTACCCGGGAAGGTATACGCGCACAAAGAAAGGGAACTACCTCCAATCCGTTAAACTTACTAGGATGAATGTGCCGGTCAAGTATACGATGCGCCTAAAGGAAACAACCATTCCAGCGCCGAACTGACCTGTAGGGAAGCGTACCATCATCCTGTTTCTAAGGTAGAAGTAGTGCCAGGCTTGTCAATATGTCTAGAGTAGCACACAAGAAGAGAATCCCAGAGTAGAGGTTGGAATAGAGATTCGCAGACAGGAATGAATGCGGAGACCATGTAGAGTATCTGGAATCCTTGTAGGAAAGTCAAGCCCCGGTCTGTAATGATAGACAGGAAAGTCAAAGAAATGAATGTGATAGGGATAGGCGCGTAGTAAGTAAATGTAGTGGTGCTCTAAGGTGGGAGTAACCCCTTTTGTTGACTTATTGACTCGTCTTCCGGTTAAAGATCGGAAATCAACTCCTCCACATTTCTGTTAGAGGTACGAGTAAAGGTTCGTTCATATCTGAAAAAGTGCTGTCTCCTCGCCATATTATAGCCCCGGGGGCCGAATTAGAAAGAAGGATGGAGCCCTTCGTTCTGAAAAAGAAGCAAAAGAAGGAATATACCTTGACTCAAGGTGGCACACTATCTTTTTTCTCGCTGTAACGGAAATGGAAATGTAGTTGTCTTGGAAAAGTGGGGATTCCCTATCTGATCGAATCAAATCTGACAGGCACGACCTGCCGCTTTTCTGCTAAAATAAAAGCAACTAACTTACTTCTGTACGGTCGAGATAGAGCCGCAGAGATTCTCTCGGCAGCAGATATTGGACATGAGGATTGTTGAGGCACCTTTCATCCTCTCAGCAAGTGAAATTAGTTCGCTGTCGGGATAGAGATTCCCCATCCATTATCTTGAACTCACTCACCAATACTGGAAGATCGTCAATAGCACACTACCTCTCCAAGGCAGTGCACTATTTCCTCAACAAAAGAGAAGAAGTAAACGATTGCCAGGTTGTAAGCACTTTGAGATATTGGCCTTCGGCTTAAGATAGTTACTTGACTTAAAAGCATTCTCGAGATCCTTATCATTTAAGGAACAAGAAGAGATTGTCTACTCTCGGCAATGTAAGAAGGTTCGTGAAATAGCACCCTGTCGGGGATCAAGATTCTCTATTATCCAATCCACATTCCCACTCTCCTTATTCATACATCAGTTCAGCTACAACAAAGAAGATATCCTTCCCATTCGTCTTGTCAGTCTTTCATTTCTTTGGTTTAGTTAGGAATAGGCATGAACTAGGCTAGCAGTTGTCACCAAAGCAAGGGACTAGCTTATCTTTTCAGCGAGACTCTAGAAGATAGGCTCAGGTCAAGCATTCCCATATGCCGGTAGAAATCCTTCTTAGCCCTCATAAAGCATGCATCACAGAGTCATAGGCATATGCTCCTTGATAAACTAGTTGGCAGGCTAGGTTCCGTAGTCAAGGCCGCAGGTTTGTGAAGAGCCGAGCTAATTAGGCGACCCACAGCACCATTTCATCGAGGACATGAGACGTGGTAAGCCAATTGGACCTGAAAAGGAGAGACAAGCCAGGACCCGAGTGGTTAAGTAGTAGCTGCATTGGTGCTACAGCCGACTGTCGTCGAGAGGATTCGGCAGGCGAAGAGTTGCGATGCTATACTTATGAAAATAAGAGCGATGGTTGAGAACAGCTGCTCCCTTTCCCCGTATAGGCTCTGCTGGTACATTCCAGTTCGTAGAGCGAATCTGTGTCCCAGACGATCGACTGACAGCTGAAGGATGATTTCCTTTCAGAGGCTTACGAATCGTGATATACGATCCACTCTCCTGTGATACTAAGATTTCTCCGCAGGATCCCTGGGATTTCTACTGGTGGAAAAAGAAGGTATGGGAGTCACCTTCCTGCAGACAGAGATCGAAGAGCTTGTATTGGAACCATCTCATCCCATTGGTGTTTAGAACAACGCTTCGCTCCTTAGCGGCCTACTCAAACACCTACTAAAGCTACTCAGGGTACTTCTTAACAAACCATGTCAAGCTACCTTGCTAGTTCTATTCCTGGCTATCCGTGGGTGGTTCATATCCAACTACTACTTGTTGCCCTTGCACAAATGTCTATCAGCTATTCCCATGCCTATCCTTTAAATAAACGTATCTTGACTAAACGCTTATCTTCTATTTCGAACTCAAAACTACTACTTGTTTCGCTCGCCTATCTAGCTCTATGAAATACGGATATACCGGTCCTAGCGTTCTCCTTCAATGGTCTGTTCCATACTTCTTTCTATCTAGACTTGTTAGCCTCAACGTTACGCATCCGTCCTATCCCGTGTCACTAACCCTAGCCCTATCCAACCAAGCCTTGTGACTCTTCCTCATTCGAGCTAAAAGCTCTCCCTCGTCCAGGCATCCGGGCATTCATTTCACTGCATTTCCCTCATTCAATCACTGCATGAAAAAGAAGCCATGATTGCATTCCACTTGTCGTTGATAGGACAAGTTCACTGACTATATGCGAGTAAAGACTACAGGGAAGTAGTCTAAAAACAAGTAAGTAATAAGTGGATTCTCCCTATAGAGCATAGTGACAAAAGTTCCATTTAGATATGGTTGTATCATATGTATATAAAGAATGTACTCGCAATGAACTGGCTAAGTCCAACCAACCATGATGGCAGCCTGCCCCCCTATAGCCAAAGCAAGCGATAGCAAATAGTGATTTTATGGAGTAAGCTTAGGCCAACGCTCCGCGCCAATTAGAAACAAGTTAAAAGACTCTATGCTCTGCTCATATAGATATGGGATTCCTACTGGGGTTCATGACAACTATTGTGACTAAGGCAAAACGTGAAAGAAAAAGGCCGCTAAGGAAAAGCACCCCGTTTAAAGAGATCCTATGAGGTCTTTGCTATCGCTTTCCACTTTCCGGGGAGGCTTGAAAGCTACTACTCAACAAGGTCGAGCTCCACGATGGACCATTCAAACTTCATACTACCGGGACAAGGACTAGACTAGACGGCTGCTTTCTCTGTTCATGCTCCGGCATAGGGGATCTACTAGCGGTAGGATAGGGGACAGAGTGAAACTAGTTCCCGAAAATGACGTTGACTTTCCTTAGGATCCATTTTCTAGAAAGTTTGTTTTCCTCTCGCCAATTATTTACGGAGCTAACTTGCGGGTTTGCATTCCAGTCTGCGAGCAATGCAACGAAGTGCGTCTTTCATACCAGGAGACCCCACTGCAGCTGGCAAGGTCACCGGGATACGGCCGTCCTTTCTTAAAGAATGGAAAACATGGCGCTATTGTATCCCCATCCCCAGCCTGTTCGGATCATCTTGGCATAGCACACCTCAAATGCTTTCCATTCATTACTGGAAGAAGAACAGCATTTCTCTATGCGCCAATGGGAATGCCACTGTCTTTTCTGAACGGAAGGGTACGTACATCCGTATGGAACCTGGCCAGTGCTAAAGAAGAGGAGGAGGGAAATGCCAGTGTTGTGCCGGATCTCTTTCTTGGAATGGAATCATACTTTTGAACGGCACTATTCCACGCGCCTCTAAATCCCGTAGGGGAGCTCGCGAGAGAGCGGTCCGCTTCACATCGCTAACTGAGATGAGACTACTTCCTTTCCTAACTGAGATGAGAAGACTTAGACCAGCTGACATATCAAGCAGTCAACCTTCTATTGAGATTGAGATGGTATACTCACTTCTACTTCTACAAGCCCAGGAAGGAACCGAGAACTACCACTTACTTTGACTATTATAGAAAGCGGGAGAAGGGAGGGCAAGCAGTTTGCGGCTCTAGACTAGACAGACAACTATTCTTTCTGGTGCAGGTGAGAATAGAGCCTATCCAGATCGCGATTCTACATCAGGAGAAGCAAATACATGGGATGGGCTACACACACTCATGACTAAGACAAGCAAGGTTTCCGGTGAAAAGACAGATTCCTAGCTGGTAAGGATAGGTTTCATAGACAATCCAAGAAGGGTTCCTTTTTCTTAGCTTCCTTCTCCTTGGTGTGGTGATGGGAGGTTTCTGACAAGGTCCGTTCTGTTTCCTGCTCTCCGGTTTCCTGTGACAAGACAACTCGATTCTCTGGTTCTATGTATGCTAATACTACCTAGGGTCGGTCTCTCACATCAGGATGTGTCCCTGTCCCGGCCAAGGGGCGATCCTTCCACGCTCTGGCACTAGCTGTCTTTTCTGCACGAGAAAGGAGAAGTACATCAGCATGGCCAGGGTATTTCATTGAGTAGTTCATGGCAGAGCCAGAGTCAAAGTTCTCTCTGTTTGTGGATTTCTTGTTTCTTTTCACTTGATTATGCTTAGAAAAAGTGAGGGCCAGGTGGCGCATTTGAGGGCATCTGTCCAAGTTCTGAAAGAAGTGCCGCCTAGTAGTTTCCATGTTCAAGAATGAGAGATGTTTTGAGTCTTTCAACCACTCAGCCATAGTGCCGAGCAGCGACTCACTCAAACAAAGGAGGAAACCAATTCTCCCACATCTCATTCTCATCTATTCTCGATAGCGGATTTCGATTAGCACTTTGATTCTTTTAATGGCTACTAATCTCATTGGGTGGATTTCTCCTATGATCCGTTGTTTTCTTTCGTTCATTCCATTCCGGGTACACAACAGTGACAAGGTTTCCCTACGGTCTTTGCGAGTCCCCCGGAATATTCTATTATGTGCATGCGCTCATTCATTCCTATTGCACTAGCTAGAAAGGAGAACCTGAGAAGAGCATAGTTGGAACAAATAGACAAGTAGGAGGACAGCGCTCTTCTATCGCAGTAGATTGAAAAATCTATGTAAATCTCCATGAATTGGCCGATCAGGAAGAGAAGATTGGATCAGTACGAAGCCTTACAAAAGAAGCATTGCCTTTGCTTCAGAAATCGGACTACTTCCTCTCTCCATAACTCAGAGTACTTCCTCTCGTAAAATCGACCTCAGAAATCCAACTTCAGAAATCGGGCACTCCCGGACAAAAATACGCATGTCTGATGAAATGGTTGTTGCTATCTGTTTCCATAACGAATCCTTGGTTTAACTGAATAAGTAAAGAAAATGGGCCCTTTCTCTTCGTCTCAGATCGATGGATCTTCTCGATTGGAAGATCTCCCATATGGATAATACACATTCCAGTTGACCGAGCCTAATGCTAATTGTTTAGTTCCGAAGCAAAGATATCCGCGGAGGCCGTTCGTTCGTCCTATTCTGATATTCAGGACCTCTTGGTCCTGGATTCTCTTTCGGATAGGCCCTGAAAGGAGAAGAGAAGCTGAAATGCCAACGGACCTCTGTCTATTCTCTAATTCACCCGATCCGGGTGAAATAGTACCCGTTTTTGGAACGTCCAGTGCCAAAGTCACTGAATGGGTAAGTCACCAATCCAATCCCTTTGACAAATCGGGTGTCATAAATCAACTGACGTTTGAACGCGGATTATCGGGCAATACAAGCCTTTTCCACTTGAAGGTAGAAACGAAGACCTGCCTTTACTAGCGATATAGAGCGATATAGACAAGCGTCTTTTACGCGCTATTTGGCTACTGATTTTACTAAAAAGGGTTAAAGAAGTCTAGTTCGGGCGATATACTATCGAACTTGTTTTGACATATTATCATATAGAAAGAAACGTAGCGATTCCGTTGCGTCTTAGCCATTCCACTCTCGACGGGGAATCGAGTCTATTCAGGAATCATTGCAGCAATTCTTCAATCCTAACGAAGTCATTCCGGAGGAATCCAATGAACAACAACGATTACTTAATCTACGGATCAGCTTGCGAATTTGCAGCACCGTATCTTATCTATTCTATAGTAGAATCATTACCAACGACAAAGAAAGGAAAGTCTCATTGGCCCTCGTCGATGGGACAAACGCTGTTCGCAAAATTAGAACTAGCATTTTGTTTTGTCATGGAAGTTCGTGTTCTTGTTTTTCGTTGGAAAAACACGTCAAGATCAGTCTCCTTTCTCTTTTGTTTTGGGAGCAGAGCTGAAAAAGATGGGAAATTCCAATGATTCTTCGTTCATTAGAATGTCGATTCCTCACAATCGCTCTTTGTGATGCTGCGGAACCATGGCAATTAGGATCTCAAGACGCAGCAACACCTATGATGCAAGGAATCATTGACTTACATCACGATATCTTTTTCTTCCTCATTCTGATTTTGGTTTTCGTATCACGGATGTTGGTTCGCGCTTTATGGCATTTCAACGAGCAAACTAATCCAATCCCGCAAAGGATTGTTCATGGAACTACTATCGAAATTATTCGGACCATTTTTCCTAGTGTCATTCCATTGTTCATTGCTATACCATCGTTTGCTCTGTTATACTCAATGGACGGGGTATTAGTAGATCCAGCCATTACTATCAAAGCTATTGGACATCAATGGTATCGGAGTGCGCCTCTTAACGAGGGTGATTTAAGTGCAACGAAATGTACCGGTGGTTCGCGAAGCATCTGGCTTACCGGTCATCTCCCATTCCCGTCGTCGAGAGACTAAAAGAACTATAGCATGCCAGAAACGGGGAGTTGAGGTGGTTAGACCTATACCCCGAAATGCTCCCAGCATAGGAGCCTATGGTTCCATTCTTGTTATTGCTGGAGGTACACATACCTCTTCTCGGTGTGGTGGAGCGATATACGAAAAATAGATGCTAAGCCCGCAATGTCCGATAACGGGGCTTCAGTAGTGAATCTATCGGCACCACAGCAGTGGCATACAACTTTGGACCTAAGGGCCGGCCCCGTTACCTTTCGGAATGGGGGATCCCCGTTGGCAACAACCACGGTAGTAGTTGCGGAACTACTGGGCCAAGAGAGGACAACCTGTTGTTCCTGCTCCTCCTTCTTCGCTTCGGGGACGGAGGTCCTACGGTAGGTAAGAGCACGCACAAGCACTTGGCCGAAGGGGACCAGCGCTTCTACTCCTCCACCGTTCTTGCGAGAAGCAAGGGATGTCGTGAACGGTGGGAGGTCAAAGAAAGAGAATTGACCTCTGAATACAGTGATCCTATGATCTAGATAGACTCCGTCCTTTTTTTTTAGATAAGGGTGACTCAAGAGGGGGGAGAACTACCTAACTAAAGAAGAATAGCGCTCTTTAAAAATAAGAGTAGGCGTGGAGAGCTTTTTGCGGGGAAACTTGCAAGTCAAGTTTGCGGGGAGGCGGGCGTCGACCCAACCTTATGAGTATTCGGACTATAACAGTTCCGATGAACAGTCACTCACTTTTGACAGTTATACGATTCCAGAAGATGATCCAGAATTGGGTCAATCACGTTTATTAGAAGTTGACAATAGAGTGGTTGTACCAGCCAAAACTCATCTACGTATGATTGTAACACCCGCTGATGTACCTCATAGTTGGGCTGTACCTTCCTCAGGTGTCAAATGTGATGCTGTACCTGGTCGTTCAAATCTTACCTCCATCTCGGTACAACGAGAAGGAGTTTACTATGGTCAGTGCAGTGAGATTTGTGGAACTAATCATGCCTTTACGCCTATCGTCGTAGAAGCAGTGACTTTGAAAGATTATGCGGATTGGGTATCCAATCAATTAATCCTCCAAACCAACTAAACCGGGGAAGCTGAAGCGGAAATGCAATTCTCGGGTGAGGGAAGGGGGAAGCTCCAGGAAGGCTTCGCTCGCTCGCTCAAAAAGCTCTAACGCTCGTTTACGAGTGGAGTGCATAAGCCCTTATTGAAGTAGGGCGAGGCGCGAGCTCGTAAGTCAAGCACGGAACGAGCCTTGTCTACGAAGCTTCGCTTCATCATCTTGCTTGCTTCTGGCGAAGCTTAACGCACTATAACATAGGCATGCATGATGGTATGGTAGGAAGACTCCTTTTAAGGCCGACCACTACATAGGAGCGATAGGAAGCCAAGCCGTCAAAAGGAAAGGCGAGCAGCCCTTATTGCAATAGCAAACGGCCTACTTATAGCCCTAGCCCTAGCCCTAGCCCTAGCCCTAGCCCTAGCCCTATTTATACCCTTTATCGGGGACGGGCCTTACAAGCTCAATAAATTGCAATTCTTCACCTTTTCCTCAGACAGTGGGAATGAATTTTCTTACTTGATTGACATTGACAGATATGTGTACCACACCGAACAAGCAATATGTCATATGCTTGATGTACCAGCCAAGCCAGCTCTTTTTTTCTCCGTTCCCTTATCCTTAGCGCTAAAGTCAAAATAAAATGCAAGAGAGTTTGTATTTGCAAATGAAAATGAATATGGATCTAAAAAAAATTATATAATCAATCAATAAATAATAATTTGAATAATATAAAAAATATCCTTCGCGTATTCGTTTATAATCTTGTTGACCCTACTCGCTTACTCCTATTTTCCTGCTTTCTTTTTCGACAGAATTCATTCTATTCTAACTTTCTTGAAAGAATGGGGTTCTGGGCTCACCCTCTCTTCCTTTTTGAGAAAGATGGGCTGCCCTGGGAGTCTCGCCTTGGTGATTCTTTCTCTCTTGGGGGTCTTCTTCGGTAGCGAATCCGCTCTCATAAATTGGATGAATTCTTCTGGGTCGGCTTCGGGATCCGCCTCTGAGAGTTGGCAAAAGTACCTCAACTTATCGGAGTCGGAGGAAAATGCCGCGTCCGAACCATCCACAAGCCACACCCCGCCGAACCCTGAACCTGAAGCACCATCCATTTCGTTCTTGCGAGAACGAATCAAAAATGTTATTCGCTCATGGCAGCGTATACGAAAATCCAAAATCCTAAAAAGGATTAACGAAGATCTTCACCTTGAAACGGCGAGCGCCGAGAAGCGGGTTCGCCCAGGTCCTCGATAACATGAACTGGAAAAGGGTTTTATTTTATACCTATACGGGGGAACCTAAGAGAAAGCCCATATCGACTTAACAGTTACGGTCCACGATTGGGATCGCGCACGAAAAGGCTAAACACAGCCTTTTTCTTGTCCTCGGGACAGCGGGCTAGTCCCGTGCCTGTTTTTTTGAGTTGGGGTACACAATCTTCCTTGTGACTGCCAAACCAGATTTCCGTTTTTAGGGAGAAGGTGTAGTCTTTTTGAACGGTGGTATCGTCAAGAAGAACGAGGCCCGCCCCATTTCTGGGGCGGGGGGAAGGAGAAGTGGGACTGTGGGTCTCCTTTCATTTCATACAACCTGATGGATTCGATGCTTCTTTTTGGCTACCTTTTATATGACTCTGACTATTGCTGTTAATAGATACCTGCTTGCTTCTTGCTTACTGGCAACCTTTATAAGATCTCCACCTTCAAGCTTGAGTACAAGCAGCTCTTTAAAAAAGGGGAATTCCGGTCCCTCCCTATCCTTCATGTGCTCTTTCAAGATCACCCTCGACAGCGCAGTTAGGTCTTAGAGAAGGAACTGATTTACCTAAGTCTAAGTCTAAGTCTAAGTCTAAGTCTAAGTCTAAGTCTAAGTCTAAGTCTAAGTCTAAGTCTAAGTCTAAGTCTAAGTCTAAGTAAGTAGCCAACTTCCGATAATCATTCCTAGCTTTGCGCTAGATTCAGTATGGTGATACACATTTTAGAAATAACAAGGGGTAATAGCTCTTCTTAAGAGAATGGCTGCTTTGGGGGAGTTCTCTTTCCCTCTAACCTCTAACTCGAAATTGAATAAGAGAAGACAAAGCTACGCATTCACTCGTAGCACTCGTTAGGCCCCCCATGAATATGCATGGAGCCATGCGCATGATTCCAAGAGTCACTAGAGGCGAAACTAAATAAGAATAACCAGTAATGTCACGAATGAATGAAGCAAGCACTTTTAGATGGTATCGATCAGAGCCAATCCACCCTGTTCTTTCCTGATTATCGTCACTTAAATGAAATCCCACTAGCTGAAATAGAATCCGTCAAGTAAGAGATAAGCCAGAGATCCAGATCATTAGAATACGTTACCGGTCCAAGATGGGCCTCATCGCGAAAAATAGTATGTTATTCCTATCACTAGGAGTAGTAGCGCTAGCGGCGCAGAAGGAGAAAGTAGCTAAGCGCTAAGAAGCTATCTAGAGAGTTTCCAGCTTAGGGAAATTGGCTTCGATTGTTCTTAGTTTCGACTCGTAGTCTTCGACCACTTTTCTTCTTCTTCCCGAGGGTTGCTTGCTTCCATTCAGGTAGCTATTGCTGAGAAATGGACGAAAAAAGGAAAGGGTATATGTTTATCCTCGAAGGAGGCTCAATATCTTGGTGCAGTAAGAAAGAAGATTGTTTCTCTTTGTCTACCATTAAATCTGAATATATAGCATGCACGGCTGCAGTTCAAGAAGCAATATGGCTGAGAAATTCTCTTCTCTGTCTTGATGTGACTAAGCATGCATATGAGACAACCGTGATCTACTGTGATAACACGGCTGCCATTCTTTTCTTCTCGACAAATATCATACCATGGGCTGTACAAAGAACTGACCATGATCTCTTGCTAGGGGAAGGTATGTATCGGGACAAGATGGTTGGTGAGGTGGGCACAAACACTTTTCATTCCAATCCCTATTGTTGTGGTTGGACCAGACTACATGCCAAGACCCTTTATTCCAAGGGGAGACTGTGCCTATTCTCTTTCTTAACGCTTACCAGGGTCTTGACTATCTCATCGAAGAGTGGTCTAGTCATGCCTCGGATTCTTGCTTCAGCAGGAAAGAGTGGCAGAACTGACTCACAAGCAGGCGGACAAGCGTCGTTCTGAAAACACCATTCTCGAATCCATCCTTGCAATACTCAAGCCAAGCTAACAACCCTGCCGCAAGAAAGACCTTCCTTACCTTATGAGGAAGCACCATAGAAAGATGAGCATTGAACCATCTTGTCACTACCCTGTGAAATATAGAGAGGATGTATGAAACCAACTTGCCTTCTGCTTCTGCAGAGGGTAAAGGATATTGAGATGCTACACGCAACGCACACTCAAAGTCAAGTATGGAAAGTGAAGAGAGTCTAGTCTTCCGCGGGCGCGGGATAGTACTATCTAGAGGGATGGTAATAAACTGGAATGCTAAGCTGACTAACACACTCAATGAGAGCCAATCTTTCAACCTGAGACCTATACCCTTCTTACTAATCATGATCTGGATACACTGGCCAAGCTCCAGAAGGAATGGTCAGATTCATGAAGAAAGGAGCAAACCAGGAAACAAAAGACAGGTATTTGGATAGGTTTGTGCAGCTAGAGCTTCCCGCAAGATAGGCTCGTACTACCCATTCTTTCTATCGGCTAGAAGCTTTCTTGCTTGACTTGGCGCCTCAGATACAGAGAAGTATGCTCCGGGCTAATCGAATCTAGATGATCGGTTATTGGAAGCCGTTCTACAAATCCATGTCCTTGGATCTGACCTTCTCTTTAGCTTTTGGAGTAGTGACTTTCCCTTTGCTTTCTTCCTGTAGGCAGTAGTAGAACGATACTAGACCCTCTATCTCCTTCCTTAAGTACTAGTATCCCATTCATTCCTTCACAGCTGTTTCACCAGATCTTTGCTTGGAAATATTCTTAGGTTGAATGGTTTGGGTGGCCATCCATATATATCCTATCATCACTCCTCCAGTAAGTAGGCAAGGCATCCGTACTATCCCTATCCTGGTTCCTGGCTTTGCTTTATCCATCGAGACAGACAAGTCAAGTTGTTTGATGCCAGTTCTCATCTAGCCATTTCTCCGGTTCCAATGATAGGAGCTCGCGCTTCCATGATCCCTACCCAACACTGGATGATCCCTTTCTTTCTCTTTAGCCTGCAAGCAATGTTCTGTTTTGCCCACTTTATCCATCCCCCTCTAAAGGTTAGAAGCTGGAATGGTTGTTTCCTTATCTTGTGGGTTCTGTTGAGAGAATAGTGGACTCGCCATCTCCATATCATAGGTTCTAACCTGATCTCTTATTTTTCAGGGTTGGGACAAGCAAGTCTACGAACATAAGTACCCCATAGCCTAGAGTTCCCCAAGGAAGCATAAATCAAGAGTGTTGAAATACGCCGATCTGCTAAAGCTTACTTCTAAACCTGCCCCACCATAATATTTCCAACGCAAGAAATCAAGCTAGGATTCTGGAAACCGGAAGGGTATTCCCAAGCTCACATTCCACTTCTGCAGCAGAGCTAATAGAGATTTGCAGAAAGGGATATGCAGACTAGATGCACGCTAAAAGTGCCAGGTTCCAGTCAAGAAGCAAGGCAAGAGATCCGCGGAAGAGATCCTGATTGTAGGTCCCGTTCCCTCAGATAGACTGGCCTATTTTGCCCCAGCTTCCGAGACCGGACTCGAGGAAGCTGCCCCTCCTGACAGAGATTGGACGCGAAGGATGGAGCATCCGAACATTGAATTCGAGCTAAGATTCTAACGAACAGCTGGAATAAAGAACCTATCCTTTCAGGAATCAGGAATGAGAAATGGAACAGAGAGTGGTTGGATGGAGTATAAAATCTAAAGGATAGTAGTGGGAAGAAAAAAAGACAAGAAAACGATTGAATGCCAGGCAAAACAGTTCTGTAAGTCGCGGATCAAAGCAGTGAAGTGGAGTGCAGCTACACGAACGGAGGAAAGCGAGCCTATTCGTTCTAGGAAAGCGTATTCGTCCGAAGTCGTATTAGTTGGCATTGTCACTGGAACAGTTTCCTTGATATCATCTGTGGGCTCTCCATTGGTTTGGTCTGGCATCTTAGGTTTCGCAGGATCACTTCACTTATGGCATTTCGAGAAAGAGAACGATTCTTCTTCGATCTAGAAAGAACGATTCTTCTTCGAAGCATGAACCAACCCGCACCTGCCCTCAAAGCAGATACGAATCACGGAAACTTTGCCTCTTCTGAAGCGCAGAACCAGAAAACCCACGGCCTGCTGCTTGATTAGAAAAAGGAGATCCACGGCCTGTGAGTAACTACGCCATGTTACGAATCACAGCCTGACTTCCTCTAGATGAAAGCATAGGTAGTGACGACCTATTGTTTTCTTCTCAGCGGACCCAATGAGTAACTACGCCATGTTACGAATAAAAGCGAGGGAAAATCGGATGAGCAACTTTTGCAGCTATATGAAATGCACTTTGGAAAATCCAGATTCTTGTTTCCCGAGGCAAAATCCTCTTGAGGACGAAAAACACGAGAAAATGGACTTGCCTACTTTTGCACCGAAGAAACTCATAAGTAATCAAATTTCCGAGGACACGAACGGAAGTAAGCTGTTTTTGGTATTCGTATCGGAATTAGCCAGAAGAAGAAACCATTTTCACTGCCCTTCATTCTTTGGCCTGCCGGGTTAGGGGAGCTCACAAGTCAACTCAGTTAATCGAGATGGCTATGCGAATGAGAAACTAGAGAATCACCTCTCCTCACTAGAAGCCCTAAAGCTGCAGGGAAAGTTCGGATTTAAGAGTTAGTTGGGTTCAAAAGATAGCTCCTCACCTCAACACAACTGAAGAAAGCAAAGAAAGAACCGCGAAAGTCAAGGATGGAAACTCCCTACTAAGCAATTGAAGCTAGCCAGGTGGAAAATAAAGTACAAGTAGGAGTGGCGGGTTTAGTGGAAAAGAGGGAGATCCGGACTCACTTCTACCAATCGAAGATTATCGTATTGTAATTCAAGGCAAATGATAGTCAGAAAATCTACTCAAAATGCAGAAGTTAGGCTTCTTCCGGTTCTAGAGTAGTGGCTTCAAGCTCCAGTCTTAGTTTGACTAGAGATCAAATCGAAAAAGGCTCCCCGTGGACTCTACGCAGGACTTTTTTCTAAGCCTTACATAATTTGAATTTCTCTTGCATTTTATTTTGACTTTAGCTCATCATGTCTCGTTTGGAAGTGATCTGTTCTAAATTATTGGGTAAGTTCTTATTGGGTTTTCATTTTAATGACTTACCTAAAGATATCCTTTTCTTCCTCATTCTGATTTTGGTTTTCGTATCACGGATGTTGGTTCGCGCTTTATGGCCGCGTTGCCCAGTTTGGGCTGCTCGCGTTTTCACTCTGTTGAGTGTAACTGTAACAACAGCACTTTTTTATTATTCTTCTTTGATGACCACAGCGGAATGGGTAACGAACCTGATCAGAATGCGGGTGCTGGGGGATCCGCTGCGGGCAACCCCGATGGAACCTCTAGCCCGTCCTCGTCGTTTTTCCAGGGGCTTTCTCGGGAGATACCCGGGGCACCTGTGGAACCTGGGCAAGAGGTGCAGCAGCCGGAAATGGCTTTAGCGGCGCCTAATCCATCGATTCAGCCAACTGATCGGGGAGAGCCGTCGAGTGCTCCGCTTGGGCCGGACCAGCCAGAGGACAGCAGTGCACCTTCAAGGCCGCTTACCGAGCAAGATATCAGGACTATGGAACAGTTATTCGATATTGAAGAAGAATTGAAACCAATCATTATTGGTTTTTACAATGAATTGGGGTCGAAGAAAGTGGGCGAGTTGCAAGCCGCCCACTTGGTGGATGATTTAACTGAGCGCCACGGGGCGGAAAAGATGCCCGAAATCTTACAAAGTTTTAGGGTGCCCTATTTCGCTGAAATTTATCAGGATTTCCGGGACCTCCGGGCTTCTAAAGGGACGGAAGCTAATCTCGAGAGAGAGGAGATGGGAATGAGACACCTCAGAGGTCCTAGACGGAGATAGGACTTGAAGGCGGAAAGTATGGAAAAACATCTTGTAATGTATTTAACCAGAAAACGCCTTTCGTTTTCCCTCCTTCAGCAGCCCTAGCCGCCTTCCTTAGCAAGCCCTCGAGCCGTACATTTTAGAAGAGGCGGTTCGTTCCTATCTGGACAAAGGAATGGATAATCTTTCTATTCTCCGGGCAGCTTATCAAGATCTGCGGGAGAATGGGGAAGGATCCATCTTCTTTTTGGAGGTGGTTTCGCACAACCAGGATTACCTGGATGCACAGACCACTTCCAGGAGGTGCCATGAATTGGCGCAAAGGATCCGATGGGACCCGCAGCCGTGCTCAGCTCGAAAGGGCTGAGTATGAGCATGCGCTACTATTGTTTCAATATGAAGATCTCAAAAGGGGGCGGGGGCATATTTAAGCATTCCTATTTTAGTTTAGCGGCAAGCGCCTTTATGTGACCTAACAGGACTTTTGAATTAACTCAGTGATTTTGCAGACGGAGGAGAGGAAATGAAAGCAGAAGAAGTTATCGAAACACATGTTCAATCTTTTTTTAGCGGTTTCCCCAGAGATCTTTCTCATTAACGCAACCTTCATTTTGCTCATTCATGGAGTTGTATTTAGTACCTCTAAGAAAGATGATTATCCACCGTTAGTTAGTAATGTGGGTTGGCTTGGATTACTTAGTGTTGCGCGCCTAGGAGGGCAGCGCGCTTGGGATGCGGAGGAGCTATTATCGCCCAGCTCCCTAACCTAATGCGGCCGGACCGCAGGGAACCTTAGCATGGGGGGACGTCCTAATCCTTTTGCCGCCGCAAGGCTGGCTAATCGTACGCAGCAGGAGCAAGGGAACTCCCCTGGTTCAGGAAGGCACATGAGTCCGAACGCTATTATGAATGTGCGACCGACACTACACTACGTAGGTACCTGTGCATGCAGGTGAGGCGTCGGTCGGTCCTAAAAACGGCGGCAGCTAGCGAGGAGTTAACGACCGGACGTGCTGCAACCTAGGGATCACCAGGCAGCTCTTTCGCTCTATAGGGATATCGGGGGGGGGCATAGCACAATTCTTCTTGGAGGAGGGTTGGTTTGCCCAGGTGACTGATCCTGCCATAATATACTCCCGCCAATTCTATTGCACCGGCAACCGAAGTCGAACATACATACGACGATCTTCATGCGTGAAGGGACGGGAGGAAAGAAAGGGCGGTAGATGATAATGCGAAAGGGCGCCGCGTCTGGGCGGGCGGGCTTGATAGTAAAGCCAAAGAAAGACGCCCCAAGACAAGGTACAACTGTTGGGAAGGGGACATGATCAATAGAACCCGGCTGGATCCGGGCTGGGATAGTGGCGCCCATTCCTAACCAGTTCAGAAAAGGTTCGCTCATGCTGGAGGTACTAACCACTTAGTGATCGGTCCGCTAGTTCACGCAAATCCGAAGAAGTTATCACGGACGAGCCACATGCAGGGAAACTTGCACGTGTGGTTCTGGCCGGGCTTTCCTTCGGTATCTAATAACCTTGCTTCTGCTCGCCGCTGGCGCACCTCTCCTAACTATTGCCCATTTATTCTGGAATAATTTTTTTAGGAGGGACAATTTTACATATTTCTGCCAAATCCTTCTATTATTAAGTACGGCTGGTACCATTTCGATGTGTTTCGATTCTTTCGAAAAAGAGAGGTTTGATGCTTTTGAATTCATTGTATTAATTCCACTTCCTACTCGCAGTATGCTCTTAATGATCCCGGCTCATGATTTAATTGCCATGTATTTAGCTATTGAGCTTCAAAGTTTATGTTTTTATGTGATCGCAGCATCAAAAAGAAAGTCTGAATTTTCCACGGAAGCCGGCTCAAAATATTTGATCTTAGGTGCATTTCCCTCTGGAATATTATTGTTCGGGTGCGACCGGACTACTACCGATCAATTTTTGGAAACTTCTTTATAGACTTGTAGAGACCCTCTATGTAGTTGTAATTCTTGGGCAATCGATCTACTTTCCCCATAGCCCTAAGGCTGTGTCTCGATCTCCTACGTGCGAAAGATAAGATACGGGAGACGGGGTCCTATGGTATGGGTCTTCGACCCTTGGTCTAATTCCACGACGGAGAGTCGGCGTGGCGTAAAGTGAAGATTGGGGGGAATAGAGCGAAATCCCCGTCTGGGGTATTCCGAAGGTGTAACCTAGGCAACGAAAAAGGGGCCCGATACTTCAACTAAAGGAGCGACCTGTTGGTTCACCAAACCCCGACCCAGTGTCACACGTTCTCCAGGTCCGAAGGGATCCAGTGCCCAACTACCGACTCCTCCCGGAATTGCGTTATCGGAGCCGAGCCAGGAATAGCCGTTAGTGGACACCTACCACTTTTCACCGGTTAGAGAGGCCCTCTTTAATACATTAAGAAAATATGTTCACAGGGGCCAGAAAGACTCGGTCATAGGAACTTCAACCACCTACGCGCTGGTAAACGAAAACCACCTCGACCGGATCTACCGAACGAAGAAGGCCGCCCGAATTAACACGCCAAAAGGGCCACCAGCTTTCCCCCAAAAAAGGGGAGATCCGCTGCTTACTGCTCACGGAAACATCCGACCTTATCGTCAAGTCGTCTGCCTATCTTTCTGATCTCATTCGTTTTCCGATCGGTAATATTTCCTGGTGTAGGGATCTCATAGGAAAAGAGATACCGAGGCCCCACCTTCCTGAAACAAATCCGACTCAGGGGGAAAATCCAATTCCAACTCCTTCAATTCCCCCTCATTACTATTCGGCTCAGTATTATCTTCACCTTCGGAATTGCTTCCACCAGAAGTAGACGACAAGTACCGTAGATGTCAGAATTTCGTATATAGCAAATTCAGGTAGTAAGTAATGGAACTGTAGCATGCAAGGGGACTGTACCCTGGAAATTGAGAAGAAATCTCCATCAAGTTTTTCCATTTTATGCCATATGAATAAGAGATTCCTTTTAGTTAGAAAGCTCGCGTAGAAGTTTGCTATCAAAGACCTCGGTATTCTTTTCATCTGCGGTTTCCCACTTCTCTGTCTCTGGGTGAATGCCTCTACTCTAGGAAGAACGCCACGCATGGGTGTGGGACGCGAAGGCTAACACAAGAAAGTAGGAGATGTGTGGAATCCGATCGAAGCATTTCGTTATATCTGTATGAACCTTTCCAAGGCAGGCCATGTCTTTGCAGCTCGCAGAAATTACATAGTTACTTTTCTCGGTCTAAATCCATGAGAATGCTCGGGGAAGCATTGATCCATGGCTTGCACTAAGATCTTTGCCAGCGGAAAGCTACCTTTCTTTTTTTGCTGGTTGAGTAATAGGCCGGACGGAATTTTCCCGGGTTTTTTGGCTTTGGAATGAATGACCTGGTTCAAATTGGTAAGTAAAGAGAATTCCAGAGTTGAAACTGGATTCTTGCAACTTTGACTTTAGTGTAACACCCCTACCGGACTGGTTTCCCACAGAAACATTATTCTCAATTTGAGTTCCTGTAACATGCTCCCCTTCTTCTTCATGATTAAGAGAAAGATATTAATGCACCCCTGGCCCGAAATATCCTGATTATTAAGACCACTAACACCACTGAAAAAGAGGAAAACTTTGTTAGGAGCAACAAATAGGAAAGAAATAACTCCGAAAGAGCGGCAGCGGAATCACTTCCTCCAATATATGAGATTTCTTGGCAATGGGAAAGACAAGTAGGATTTCTAGTAAAAAGTCCTACATCAATTTTTCTCTAAGCAAGTTAACCAACAATATGAGAATTGACCTATGTGAAAAAGTCCTAGTCTTTGAACCTTTTCCTAGATCCTAGAAAGAGTAGGAAACATGCTTCCTCATCGACCGGACCCCCTGTCTCTTCCTCACTCAAAGAGGACAATGCATAGGAAGATTTTACACAGAACATCCTAGCCAAGGCGATAAATAAGCACTACTGATGCTTTTCAACATTGTTCGGGTAATTTCAATGTTTCAACGCGCCTTCGTTCATCTGGTTCGGTCGATTCGCAAAACGCGTGTTCTTTCGTAATTGAGTTATTACAAGTCTATCTAGTTCCGATATGTCTTTTATTGGGGCCATAGGCCTCTAAGAAGGAGGCAGGTTCTACTTGAAAAAGGAGAAAGAGCTTTCCAAAAGAGCATCATACACGATATATTATAGTGAAGGCTGGCTTGAGGAAAGAAAGGACTACTACTCTAAAGCATATTTTCTTTAAGCTGAGGTAGAATAGGCATGACTTCGAAAAGATAGGGCTGAAGAGAAAGAACTCCGGATTGAAACGCTTCTTTGATCTTATTCACTGGAAATACCAACTGATTCGAGAAAATGGGGCAAGCCCTTCGTTCTTTCTTCAACCTCTCCTTAAGTAGCGGAATTGCAGACTCGTTTCTTGTTACGATTCACTAGAAAAGATCTGAATGTGATCGATCCACGAAGAGAGAAAGTGAACTACAGAACTTGGGGCTACTTCTTATTCCTGAGTCGCTAACAAATTATTTACTACTTTTTTCTTCTTTTCTAAACCACTAGAATTCTAGCTTCAAAATTCTCTATGACGAAACATGGTGCCTTTTGACTCCCCTATGGACGGGGAGCCTTAAGGGGAAGCTGGTGAATAACTTAACCCATCCTCGCTGGCTGGAGTTAGAGCTTTCTTAGGTTAGGAATCCACATAAGAAAGAAATTCTCATCGTTGACCACGAGCCATTCTAGACAGTGCGGGCGGGAAAGCACTTTTTCATGGTTTTGGTAGTTCAATTTCCGTAAATTAGCCAAGGCATAAGGTATGTTTAGACGAATCGGCCCTATTTATCACTCTTGCTACCAGTTGCATAGAATCTATCATAAGCCGTTGTAAACAAAGGATTTTCCTATTAATAATTGGGCCAACCAACCAAACCAAATAGTAGGGTTTTTCGCACGGTACGGGAGTAGGTCTCTCCATCTAGGAAAAGCAAAAGCTGGACGATCGAGAGAAAGTAGTAGGCTCATATTCCGGTTCAAGTACAAGTAGAGGATCACGCCCAAGCCTACATAGTTCCATTCCAACCGGAGAGGGGAACTCTCTCAAGAAATCGACAAGAAAGCAAAGTAATCGCAATTCTTAACTTCGCTGATCCAACAACACCAGTTCCTCGATCTTGAGAGTATTTCAGTACTGGTACTTCGGAATCTGGAGCAAGCAGGTTTCATTCCTGGTAAAGGTGATTGGTCGGTACTCCCCCCTGCCAACCCACGAGCTAAAGGAAAAGGAAAGAGGAGAAGGAAGTAGACAAAAGTCGTGATTTCTTCATACCGGAGCCTTCTCGGGTAGTCTACTTACGACATGGCTCGTTCAGAGGGCTCTTCGCGCTGTCTTCAATATTACTATTTGTCCAAACCAACCAGTAGTAGAAATTAAGAAATAGTAAGATTTGAGACTATGAAAGACCCGTTTGTTTACCAATTCGTCAACTAGAAAGAATTTGTTACGAAATGAATGAGCAAACCAGCAGAACCAAGAAATGGGAGGGATGGGGTTTAAGGATTTTGAATTATTTAACCTTGCCCTCCTAGCGAGACAAGCGTGGAGAATGCTGCAAGAACCAGAAAGTTTGAGCGCAAGGGTGCGAAATGTATTTCCCTGATGAAGACTTCCTAAGAGCAGAGTTAGGAAACCGACCATCGCAGATTTGGGGAGGAATATGTGAAGGGCGTGATGTTCTGAAGCAAGGTTTAATTCGGAGGATTGGTACGGGGAGCGACACTAGGATCTGGACGTAAAACTGGATCCCGAGGCACTTTAAAATGACGCCGCTGTGCCCGCGGTCCAATGATCCACCTATGTTTGTGTCGGATCTTATCCATGCTGCAACCAGGCCGTGGAATATGGAGGTGGTCAGAGAACATATGTATGAGATGGACGCCGAAGCAGTAGCGAACATTCCCATCAGTCATGTTGCCCAGCCGGAAAGAATGGAAGAGGATTCCCATAAAATAGGGATAACCAATAAAAACATGAACTCTACCTACGCTGCCATGCAATGTGTGATTGTACTCTGCTCTCCTTCGATACTCGTGCAAAACCCTCGAGATGGAATGATTTGAAGCAAACTGGATATCTGACTTATGACTACCAGGAAGACAAGAACGTAGGGCTCATCATCAGTCTTCTTCGGCTACCTATCTCAAATGCGATAGAACCCACTTGACATACCAACCTAAGGTAAGGAGATCCCTTAGATTAGAAGAGAGTGAAAACTGGCAGTACAGCAATTCATATGCCATAGAGAAGGAAGAAGATCTAGTTTCAAGACTGGTAGGAAGACCTCCTTCTTAAATGAAAAGGGTAGTGGCACCACATAAGCCCCCAATTATTCCCTTGCTTGTTCGAGAACTAAAGGAAGGGCTCAGCGGAGCACATGGATGGGTCACATCCCGAACGATTAACCGAGGAAATCCTTTACTTCTTCTGAGATTCCTAGAGAGTGAACCCGGGTTCTGTTTGAGGGAAAAGATCCCAACTCTACAGACAGAATGAATTCTTTTTCATGTATTTGCGGATCATATTTATTAAGGATAATATCCAAAGCCACCAGTCCATCCAATTCCCTAAACTTCAATCAAATCAAGAAGAAACTAAAGAAACCGCGGAAGAAAAGCAATGGTTGTTCGGGGATAGGTCCCGCAATCAAAGTATCAAGAAATCTAAAGGCAAGAAAGAGCAGTTGGTCATCTCGGAAAGATAGATAAAGCTAAATCTAGGAAAGCAAGCTAGGAAACCCTAGATAGGAGCAATCCGTTCCACCACTCCTGAGAATTTAGGGCATAATCACCCGCGGAGCAACTGGGGTACTCAACACTGTAGTAGTACAATCGGTTGTCTTTCTCTAGCCAATAACACGGCAAGAGGTGGACGGCAATTAAGTTGAGGGTAATGACAACAAACAAAATCCCAACACTTAATGCAAACGGCTCTGAATGGTCTAAAGATACGAATTATTCGACCGAGATGGGTTTACCTCACTCGTTTGTAGAAACACTTTCGAAAGAACAGACAAGATCCACCAGATAATAAATTGGTACGCCACGCACGGCTGCTCCGGCGAGCGACGGGGGCACGGGCGCGGTGTTTCTCGCAGTTGCTCGATGGCTAGGGGAACGGATAAATCCCCTTTCGAAATGACTTGATTATCCCTCGACTAGGAAACAAGAGTACTCTTGACCATAGGAAAGAAGCTAACTCTGAAAAAGAGAAATGGAATCATCGAGATAGGAGCTAGTTCCTGGATTGAGAGAGTTCTGCCCAATGCCTAAATTGGATGGTGGATCTTCAGCTTTAGCGAGTTCACTCGTAGAAATGTCCGTTTGATTGCTCCTCGGGTGCTTCCTTCTTTCAAATCTAGATTTCCTAGAATCATACCTTCGTCCATTCTTGGCAAGCCTTCTTCTCTGATGGTATAGATGAAGACACCGGATCCCCATCCTTAGCCAAAGCAAAGTCCGTCCCTCCTTCCTGACGAATGCTTATTTGCCATCTAATTTCCCAGAAGAGCAGAAGTATATCTGGGGATCGTCCACATTGAGGACTTGCCATTTGCATCTTTCATCTCATAGTATTTTATCACGTTGAGGATTTCCCCGGTAGTTGTTTTGGTCTAATCTTGATTACTAATCATCTGGCTTAGCTCGACCTACCAATTTCACTTATCCTAGGGACTCGTTCGTTCACCGTGGACTATACTCTACTAAACTAAGAGTCGAGGTCTCTTCTTCTGGAATTGATCCTTTTCTGAGTTCGCTTATCAACTTATCTTTCCTATCGTCGTACTGGTTAAGGGTAGAAATCCAACAGCTTCGGATAAAGGAGAGGAAAAAGCGTTCATTCTGCCCAATGCCTTGAACCCGTTCGGTCTCCCTTAATTGTGATTGAAATGACGATGGCAACAGGTTTCGCTTCTGCAGCGGGCATATTATAAGCATCAGCCATAAAATCTAGAGATCGCAATGCGTTACCCACTTTTGGATCCGTAAAACGGAGAACATCAGTCCATAGAGGGACTTTCCTGAATTAGTGATACGAAAAAGTAAACGAATAAATGTGGGAAAAGTTGGGGACAGAAAAAGTTCCGTAATCGTCCTATTTTTTCGTTGCATTTCCTTGTGGAAGCGAGAAATGCGTAACGACTTGATTTTGAGATAGAGGATATTGGAAAGAAGTGCGTAGGTAGGCCTCAACGTGTTCATTGAGTAGCTTGAGGAAGTTTGCCATTGTGAGACGGTTAAGGCCACCCCTAAACTCCTGGACCAGTCTACCAGTGCTAATACTTTTCCCCCACATCTTTAAAGGAATCCTAACTTTGATGCCCCCACTATCTGTAAAAGAGACAAGCAACCCTGTCAAACTTTTTTTTCCCACCAAGAAAAATGAGAAGTTTCTCAGAGGTAATCTCCTCCCAGCTCGAGGTCTAACTTATCGCAATAATTTTTGAGTAGGGTTCGCGCATTAAAGAAATTGGGAATTCGTGGAATGCCTAACAAGATGGTGATCCACAGTAAGAAGATAGTATGTAACTAGAGGGCGAGAGTTGTAAGCCAATAGGGGGAAGTAGAATGCTCAGGTGGGAGGAATCCAAGCCTAAGCACCGGATAACTCGTACAGAAGGATAGAGGAAGAGAACCGGGTGGCTTGACACCTGGTGATGTTAGAAAGAAGACAAGTGCTTATGCTTATAAGGAACCCCAAGGTTAGCTTATAGCTCTTGAGTCTTATCTTATGTGGAAGCTCCAGAGAAAGGAAAAATAGAGTTCCAACAAGGCTGGCCCAGTCCACACTTCTCATCACTCTGCCTCCTTCGGTAGGTAACTTTGACACCTAGGAAAGAGTTGATGGCATCTCAACGCAAGAAGGTAGAGAAGAATCCCTAGCGCAGATGTGCCGAGAGCGAGAAAGCCTGTCTTCCCCGTGAAGCAAGAAAAAACGGCTCCTATTTAATAAGTTGCCCCTATTTTGTTAGTTCTTTCTAGCAAACTGATGTAGGTAGGCTTCCGGAAGCAAGCTAGTTGGGAATGGGTTTGATAGCTGAAGAATGGAACATCACATGGTTCATAGTTGAGGAAAAGGCGAGACTTAACTGACCCTCGTTCTATATCTTGACAGGGCAGATCGCAACAGAAATGGCAGATACTACGTTCTCCCGCCTTGATAGATAGTTCTGCTAGAAAGCTCATTAGAAGTCGAATCAAACATTCAAACCTAAGGCCTTTGTTGTCCTGCTGAAAAAGCTTAGTAAGCCGGTCTTCGAGAAAATCCAGCTCTCGAATCGGACTAAAAGGAAAAGATATCCCTAGGTGGCAGAGCAGCCTTTAGAGTAGAGCTCACTTCCCCACTCTGTTCCTAATCTATGTCTTAATAAAAGACTCCCGATACCGGACATTACCCATTAGACTGATTGGACCACTTAAGAGGACCCCTTTGGCTTGGCTATTCTAGGCCTTCTTCTATTCGTACCTCCTTCCTTTTCTTCCCCCGCCATTCAAGCCATCTCTCAGGCTTACAGTTTGAACTCCGAGTTCGCGGATTGATTTCTTGAGCATACCCTGAACCCACAGCCGAAGAATATGAATTGTTGAAGGTGGGTACAAGTAGTGTTTCACTATAGTGAGTTGTGGTTGGTTGTTGACCAACAGAAAATGGGAGAAAGAAAGATTCACAAACGAGGCGAATTCTCGAAAAACCAATTGTTGCACTAAGATACTTACGATTATGCGAGCTCACCTAAAGTCAGATCGAGGGGCGACACTCGATTTACTGTCGAGAAAAACAATCTAGACTAGACTAAGAACTCCCTGGAAGGATGAGAGCTCAAAATCTCGATCAACACTATTTTATATCTTACTAAATATATTTATTTGTCAAGCTTTTAGACTTTGAAGGACTAACTTTCTTCTTAAGAAAGAAAGAGGAAGACTATTGATCTTATAATACGTCACCGGTGTACTTACTTCAACACAAGAAGCATGGGCCTCTTCGATAGAAGCACTCTCTTTTCTTAGCCCCGTCCCCACCTTTGTTTTCCGTAACACTAACTTTACCCTCAAGCCAAGTTAAGATAGTGAGAGAGTGAAAAAGACGGCACAACTTCATCACCAAAGGAAGGAAGAGCGCTATCCTAGTCAAGAAGAGAAGTTCTCGAGATATCTATGGTGAACCGATGTTGCTTAGGGCGGGTGACCATCTTATGATTGAAGATAAGCACCGAAAGCTTTCCTGGTGAATGGAAGTGAGGCGTTCGGAACCTATTCTAGTAGAGGAACCAACCCTAAGAAAACCTGACCAAAAGATAGCTACGTTCCCGTCACTAACGTTACTTCGGAGTATGTGGCTGATCCGCTGAGAAAAGACGGGAAGGCAAACAGAAAGTACCACTTTTCTTATCTTAAGTTAAGATGAATCTATTGAAGAGTCAAGGTTTCCAATGAGCACGGATGAGGCGAAGCATCGATCCCTAACAAGCGAGGTAAGCGCACGGATACAAAGGAATCAGAGTCTATGTCTTGGTCACCCAGAAAAGTATTCAGAGATAGTTGAATTGAGGGACCTCTACTTTACGTACCTCTGTAGTCTTAAGAGAAAGTAATACACTCAGTCTCACCGTTGGAGGATTTAGTGGAAGATCTAGGGCGTTAGCCAGAAGCCCATAGAGAGAGAGTCAAAAGCCTATAGCACTGCAGGAAGACCAAGGTCTCGATCGACAGATCTAGTGGTCACTCACCGTCAATATTTGATTCTACGGCCTATGCTGATAAATTCAAATAGCAATAAAACAATGTTCCTGGGGAAGCCCTAGCCTTGAAACAAGGGGCTTTACTAAACTAAACTAATATAGAAATGGAAATCTGATAAAGATGCCTAGTCTGCGCTGTTAGAATCCATTGGAGAAAGGCTTGCTCACTTCTTCATCTGTGAGATACTCGTATTATAATAATTTAGAATAATGGGATTGGACCTTGCTTCGATCCCCTCTTTAAGAGACTCCAGAAACTCGTTGACCCATAGATGTAATAGCCGAAATGAAACTCTTTTCCTTTACGCCATAGGAACTAGTATAGAATTCTAAAAGAGGTCTTTCCTTTACGTCGTAAAGAGAAGCATGTGCCTTCCACCTATCCTTCCACGTATAGCTGGGCTTTAATAAAGAACGCATCGGGCAGCGAGCGGAAAAGAAAGTCGATTGAATCTTGGTAATTGAGTGAAGAAGCTCTCAGCGAAGAACAACCCGTAAATCTAGGAAGTATTGAATCGGGATCCGATCTCTTTTGGTACACTCGAGTCATAAGGTGTGTACAGACAGACAGGCTTCCTTTCGAAAGGCTAGGCACCATTTGGTCCAAAGCTCCTCATATGATGGGTATAGGGTGACGACCTTAATGAATCAAGTATTCAGGTGGCAGAGTTATTAGCTACATAAGCGCTCAAATTCCTGAATACTTATTGCCCTGGCTTCTATGATCAACCCCTGGCACATTTCGGTTTTGATCTGAGGCTATCCTGGTCTGCAGGACCCAACACAAGTATTCATCCTTTCCAATCTGAAAAAGGTGTTGCCGAAAGCTTACCCTCTTCCACACGGATGCTACAGCCGCTATCACTTTTGCAGGAGGGGAATTACAGAGTTCGCCTCTCGACATCTTGTTTGGTAAACGGAATTTTGACCCAGGCGCCCTAGTGTTGCCTAACCGTTCGGCCGGAGATGTCGGATGCGAGATCTTTAGCTACTTGTATCAATTTGCCACAGTGTGCTTAGATACAATGCGCTGGCAGCTGAGGCTTGGCAGGATGGGAGTGAATTAAGGTCGAGGGAGCAGGAAAGAGTTTGTTATTCGCTATTGGCTTAGTACGGCCTATACATAATAGGGCCATGACGGTTTTGGCAAGGCCTTGAACTTCATATATCCCTTTTTTACTCAATCCAGAATACCGATAAAGTCAGATTGAATCATTTTATCGACCTTTCCTTTGGATTTATTATCATAGGTAGTGTTCGAGATCGCCTCTGTGCGGTGAACGCTCGAATGTAGATCAGTTTTGTCCTCGCGTGGTTGAAGGAGATGCTGCTGCTGGATGGAATGCTTCCGGGGCGCCATGATCCTTCTATCAGGAATAATCGAGGGCACTGACTGACTGCATCAATCATCGCTCAGTGAGCTATTAATTGCCGCCAATAGCGCTTCGCTTGCATGCAAGGCGGCTAATAAAAGCGCCAGGTAGACGCGCGGAGATGCATTTTGAGTACAGGTGGTACTGGACAAGCTCTAGGGGAATAATCTCTTTCTTATTTCTTTCTTATTTCTTTCCCATGACGACTAGGAACGGGCAAATCAAGAATTTCACTTCGAATTCCGGACCTCAACATCCAGCTGCTCATGGTGTTTCACGATCAGTATTGGAAATGAACGGAGAAGTGGTGGAACGTGCGGAACCACATATTGGATCACTCCAGTGCGGCACGAAGCCGCTGACGCTGAGTAGGCTCCTATGCCGCTAGCACGGTGGAGTAGCGCGTCATGAGCACCGGGCAAAGGGACGGTTGAGCAACTCAAGCGAACCGCTCTACCTGACTTTGGATAAAGATAGAAGGGAGAAGGTTGTGAAGGTGGCCTCGTTATCCACACATCTGGTCGGAGGACCGACCTGGGCGAGCGTAGGCGGGTCCTGGAGTGCCCGTCAAGGGCGCTAGCGCATACCCCGGGGTGATCATCACCACCTGCACCTCACATCTCGGCACAGTGGAACGTGTAACCCGCCTGCTGTCCAAGTCAACCACTTAATTTCCTGTAATTCATAGCGCCTAACAGAACGTAGCAGCAAGGGACAACCCACCCATACAGACAGCCTGCGGGGAGGATGGCACTACTGGCAAAGACCGTCTGGCGAAAACGCCGCAGGCGCGAAGCGTGGTGGGCCTGCGCCGGGGGAGCATAGGGAGGAAAGGGAGCCCGGACGGTGGAAGAGCCAGGGGAAGCCGGGTCATTTGACGGAAATGGAAGGTCCGAGCAGCTCATTCATTCTTGGAAAAGAGGGGGGGAGCGGGCCAATGTATCAATGAATAGATACAGTCAACGGTAGACAGACAGCGCTGCCTACACGCGAATTAGCTTCCGAACAAGCAAGGGATTGAGCAACTAGCGCTAGTTGCGGCGCATCCTCTTGCTGGTCGAGCGGTCTCAATTTCACTACAGGATTTGCGAATGAATGCTGGGCCACCTCAAATGGCGTGAGCCGCATGCGGGGAGACCCGCACGTACGGTTTTCAGGGGGATCCGGCCGGCCGGCGCCCACCCGACTAGAGGGACTGAGAAATTAATCGAGTACAAAACTTATCTTCAAGCTTTACCTTATTTTGATCGTTCAGAGGGCGATCGCGGAGTCACTGAATGAAGTCCTCCCTCCCTTTCTTTCGGGGGTGCTGACCCGCTGCGAGGCAGATATGACTAAGTGACATATTGAATATGGCGACGACTACAGCATGTCGTAGAAGGAGATAAGAGGTGGAGCCAACGACCCACTAAGACTCACGTATCTACAACTACATTCCCGAGCGGCAGTCAAACGGAGGCGTGAATGCAAGATGCCAGCGGAATGATCGACCGGACAGAGGCTAGGGCTGCTTTCTTCCCACCACGTCCTTCCTTGTGTGTCGGAGATATAAAGCGAGTGCACCGGAAAAGAAGGGGAACAGAGTCGATCTATTCCATGGCGAAGCATCCGAAGCATAACTGCACACTCGCACGATCTTTGCCGAGAGATAGGAGCATTCGGTGGAACCGGTGAACTACACTTGCTTCTTGATAGATGTGTGGGACAGAGGGCTCGTGGTACCTGCTGCCCACCCTTCCTCCGCTTTGATAACCGTGTGAACGGAGAGTGGGCAGAGCAAAAGGGAAGGAGGTCCTCATACGGAGTCGCACACTTGAGCAGTGCGGGAGACTGGAGAATGGGTCGAGTAAACTCCCTTAGGGCCGATTAAATCACAGACGAGGTTCTTTATTTTTTCTTTTATATTTGGAGAAAAAAGAAAGGCAGAGGTAAATACTTCGAAGAGGCGGCTCGGTAGGGATGGAATGGTCAATCGTCAAGTCAAGGATGACTTCTTTGTTGGCGAAACGATGGGGGAGAGAAAGCACGCCAGTGATTCTCTGAGCCGGTCTTCATTTCCAACGCCTCGGGAAACAGGTCGAGATAGATGACAGCACCTTTTTATCCTCTTCCTTACCGGGAAGGCGCACTTCTCTTCTTCTTCTGGCCTTCACCTCCTGCCCGGCCCGGAAATAGAACCCAGCCCCCTTTCTGATCCATTCATTTCTGCAAGCAGGCGGGATCCAGAGCTAAGCCCCCCTCCTATTCGAAGCCGGGTGTGGCCTCGCCCTTTTGCTCTTCCTTCGGTTTGGCTCCACGAAGGCGCCGCCTAGACTAGGAGCCCCACTCATATTCAAAAGGCGCCCAGCTTTCAAGACGATGATAATAAGTAGTTAGGCTGCCATTATTCCAATATCATGGAATAGCATGGCCCGGGGCTAAGGTAACTCCAGTGGGAGAGCCGTGTTATGGGTGACCTTATTGCACGGTTCAGAGAGCACTTGTGTATGTGATGCAAGTGAACGTGTACGAAAAAGCTGTCGTAAAGTTTCGTTGTTCGTTCCGTCGTTGACCCTATCTATGTTTCTACGATGGCCCAAGAACACGCTCATTCTTCAGCCGTAGAGAGACTTTTGAATTGTGAGGTACCATTACGAGCTCAATATATACGAGTGTTATTCTGTGAAATAACTCGAATTTCAAATCATTCACTTGCTTCAACTACTCATGCTATGGATGTGGGAGCATCAACTCCGTTCCTTTGGGCTTTTGAGGAGCGGGAGAAATTGTTGGAATTCTATGAAAGAGTCCCGGGAGCCAGGATGCATGCCAGTTTCATACGACCTGGTGGAGTGGCACAAGATCTGCCTCTTGGCTTATGTCGAGATATTGATTCCTCCACACAACAATTTGCTTCTCGTATCGACGAATTAGAAGAGATGTCAACCGGCAACCGTATCTGGAAACAACGATTAGTGGATATTGGTACTGTCACTGCACAGCAAGCAAAGGATTGGGGATTCAGTGGTGTAATGTTAAGAGGTCGTGCGACATGAAGACATTGATAGCAATATGGGGGAAGTTCCCATCAGGCAACAACGGTTCTGCCCGACCCTACAAAAGCATGCATATGTTGTCAGTGAAGATTTTGTGTGAAGCCTTGGAGACGACGTACCCGGGGCTAGGGTGAGCTGAGGGGGGACAGCGTAAGTGAGCGAATGTGTGTAAGCCCAGTCAAAGATTCCTATTCTAGGCGGGCCATCAACCTTCGAATGGTGTTGGTCCTACGGACCGTGAACGGATTCGCCTCTGGCCTCTGGGCACGTCGGAACCGCATGAGTTCACCGGGGTGGAGCACGGTCCGCCAAAATCGGCATAGGTTAGGTGCTATTGATGGAACATGGTAAGCCCATCTTTCTCCATATGAAAGTGCTGCGGGCACATAGAGATGTGGGTAGAGGAAGTCTCAAAAAGCGAAGGCCGAGCTGTAGGTCACGTGACCTGCACCGAAAAGGTGGCTGACTGGGCTTTCTCCTGGATCAAAGCAGATCAGCTCGCCAAATTCGTTGACCGAATCGGGCGCCCCGGAACGTCGAATGAAAATACGTGGTCTTTCTACAACCCTATTTATATGATAGGCCCGGCCCCTTTCCCCCTATCCCTCCCTTATGTTTAGGAGCGGGATCTGCCCAAGAACGACCTGTGGTGGTACGGACTCCGCAAGCGTCCCGCACCCTCTGAGAAAGAAACTCCTCAACCATCACAAGATAAAGAAGTATGACGCTCTGTGTCTGACTCTATTGGTCATAGTTCCTTGCTGTTGCGGCCGGTGCTCGTTTGCG